AGGTTCAATTCCTGTTGAATGCACATCTCCAATATAGAATACGAGACATAAACTATAGAATATCTAGATATCTCATTTTCTTCGTCCCAATCTTTGATGAATGGTTAGAATAACCGATTCGAGGAGGAATCGTAAATATCATGGATCAAATTAGATATCCCGTACTCACGGAAAAAACAATTCGTTTATTAGAAAAAAATCAATATAGTTTTGATGTTGATCTTGGGACTGATAAGAAGGAAGTGAAGAAATGGCTTGAAACCTTTTTCGGGGTCAAAATAATCGGAATCAATAGTCACAGACTTCCTAGGAAGGAGAGACGTGTGGGTGCAATGAGAGGATATATCACTCGCAATAAACGAGTAATCATAAGACTCGGATTGGATTCTTCCATCCCATTATTCTCAAACAAATAGTATTTGAATCAAGTGATTCCATTCCACTATCCCCGAACGGATAAAAAAATCGATTGAATCTTACAAACTAACCGTAATGGGCATACGTTCATATCAAGCTTATCCACCAGGCACACGCGATGGGTCCATAGTCAATTCCAAAGAGATGGTCAATTCCAAAGAGATGATTGAGTCAGAACCGCAAAAAGTTTTGGTGCGCGGTAGACATATAGCACGAGGTCGAAATCATAGAGGAATAATAACTAGTCGACATCGTGGGGGGGGTCATCGACGCCTTTACCGAATGATTGATTTCCGAAGGGATAAAAGGGATGTATCTGGAGAAATAAAAACAATTGAATACGATCCCAATCGTAACACCTGTATTTGTCTCACTAATTATGGGGATGGTAAAAAGAGATATATTCTCTATCCTCACGGTATTGAAATCGGAAATAAAATTATTTCCGGTATAGAAGCACCTATTTCGATTGGAAATACTTCACCCTTGAGTGCGGTTTGAGTAGTTTATTCGCGTAATCGGAACTGTCCGACTGAGCAAAAAACTCGGAAATCTCACACCTATTGGATCAAGCCTTCGGAGGAAACTCAGAAAGTGAAACAGCAAGTGATATAAAGTAATTCAAATTAAAAACCTTGGAGATATCTTTGATATGGAGAATTAATTGAAGAAAATGATTGAGGAATGGATCATGATTCCATCGAAACATATTCGCAATGAAAATTGATTCGTCATAATTCGTAAGTCAAGGACGAATTATAACTAGGTACAATAATTTGTACAATCAAGATTTCTACACCACTTCCTAAGTCATACCTATCAAACGTAAATAGATGAAATCATTCTTTCTGATGCTGAATGAGGATGAGAAAAAGGAAAAAAGCCAGATGATGGAAAAAACCAAGGATACGGAGGAGTAAAGAAACGAAGCATCAAATATTTTTACTTCCAAGCATCCGGAGAGCTGTATGCTCCAAACGGAGCTTGTACAGTTCGGGAAGGGTCTACGCATACGTCGAAGTCCACTTCAACCAATATGCCTTTAGGTGCTTCTGTCCATAATATAGAAACAAGACCAGGAAGGGGAGGCCAATTAGTTAGAGCTGCTGGAACTACTGCGAAAATTCTTGCGAAGGAGGGCCAGTTAGTCACATTAAAATTACCTTCAGGAGAAATTCGCTCACTTCCTCAAAAGTGTTTTGCCACGATAGGACAAATTGGTAATATCGATGCAAATAATCTCAAACTGGGGAAAGCAGGTTCTAGACGTTGGTTAGGTAAACGTCCGAGTGTCAGGGGGGTAGTAATGAATCCTATAGATCATCCCCATGGGGGGGGGGAAGGAAAAGTACCTATCGGACGGAAGAAACCCCTTACTCCTTGGGGTCACCCCGCACTGGGAAGAAAAAGTCGAAAGAGACGTAAATACAGTGACACGCTCATTCTACGTCGTAGAATGGCTTAGGAAATGATAAAGTGGGTTAGAAGGAGTCATCAACAATGACACGTTCATTAGGCAAAGGTCCTTTCGTAGCTAATCATTTATTGAAAGAGATCGAAATTTTGAATTTCGGGGGGAGCGAGGAGGTAGTAGTAACATGGTCTCGTGCCTCGACAATTGTACCTGTAATGATTGGTCATACAATCGCAATTCATAATGGACGAGAACATTTACCCATCTATATAACGGATCGTATGGTTGGTCACAAACTAGGGGAATTTGCACCTACCCGCACTTTTAGGGGACATGCAAGAAATGATAAAAAATCTCGGCGTTAGCTGGGAGAGGAATGATCTCGAATGGACACTACAACTTCCAATCCAAGAATTGAGGCTTCAGCTAAATATATACGTATGTCTCCGCATAAAGCGCGAAGGGTGGTTGATCAAATACGTGGTCGTGCCTATGAACAGGCGCCGATGATATTGGAATTCATGCCGTATCGAGTATGTGATTCGATATCACAATTACTTTCTTCTGCCGCAGCGAATGCAAATCATAATTTCGGACTGAGTAAAACTGATTTATTCATAGATGCAATTCAAGTGGACGGAGGAAGTTTTTTGAAACGAATCAGATCCGGAGCTCGGGGACGGACCTATCCCATACACAAACCTACTTGTCATATAACCATTGTGATGAGAATGGATTCCGGGTGGCGTAATAAAATCTCATTGAGAAGATTCGGGAAATAAGAAGGCTATGGGGCAGAAAATAAACCCACTCGGTTTTAGACTTGGTATAACACAAAATCATAGGTCATATTGGTTTGCAGAACCAAATGAATATTCCGGATTATGTGAGGGAGATGAAAGAATACGTAATTGCATCAAATCCTACGTGCGTGAACATATTAGAAATTCCTCGAATTATGGTGGAATAACACATATTGGGATTGAGAGGAAAACGGATCTGATCCGAATTGAAATACATACGGGATTTCCGGCTCTCTTAGTAGAAAATCGTAATCGCGGAATGGATCAATTAAAAATCAATGTGCAAAGCACATTAGACCCCGTGAATAAAAGACTCGGACTGAGCTTGGTTGAAATACCTAAACCTTATGGTGAACCTAACATTCTTGCAGAATATATTGCACTACAATTAGAAAACAGAGTGGCTTCCAGAAGAACGGTCAGAAAAGCTATCGAATTGGCAAAAAAAGGAGATGTCGAAGGTATTAAGATACAAATATCGGGACGTCTAAATGGGGCTGAAATGGCACGTGTTGAATGGGCACGGGAGGGCAGGGTTCCTTCACAGACCATTCGAGCCAGAATCAATTATTGCTATTACGCAGCCCAAACCGTGTATGGAGTTTTGGGTATAAAGGTTTGGATATTCAAGAACGAGGAATAAATTCTTTTCAAGAATTCGATCGATTTCATCGAATATTCGACGCGGGGAAAAAAAAAAAATTGTATTGTTATGCCTAGTGTGTGACTCGTTTTTTACGAACTCCGATACACGAATCGGAGTTATGAAGATCTAGTTTCTACTAGAAAATAATTCATAGTTTTATATTGGAATGAACCGAGTAACAAACCGAAGAATATTGCATAAGAATTTTTTCGGTGAATTTTCCGTGGGAATAATGGATTGTTGATTATTCTCTCACGAAGCGGAATGAGAGGCACAACCAATCGTATGGTTTGGTCAGGAACCAAAAATTCTCGGACGGTATCGCAAAACAAAAAGAATCCAGAGCTTTGATTCGGTGAAGACTAAGAGACCCGACCAATAAATTAATGGCTACGCTGCGGAAAAAAACCCAATCGAAAGATGTAAGACCATGAAAACGAAGGAATTTTGGAGAAATGATTAAAAACTCAGAGATAGGATGGCGGAATAAACCGATGACTCAATACGAAATTGTTTGAGAGTTCATATCCGCCCATGAATTTATGCCTCATTCTTCCTCAAATCTCTGCGTACCTAATAAAAAAATGCCTCAATTTTTTGTTCATGAGGAGCCGGATGCTAAGAAATTATCACGTCCAGTTCTGAAGTAGCGATATCGACTATAACCCCAAAAGAACAAAATTTCGTAAACAACATAGAGGAAGATTAAAAGGAATCGCTACCCGAAGTAATTCCATCTGTTTCGGAAAATTTGCTTTACAGGCTCTTGAACCTGCTTGGATTACAGCCCGACAAATAGAAGCTGGACGACGAGCTATTACTCGATATGCCCGTCGGGGTGGAAAGTTATGGATTCGTATATTCCCCGACAAACCAATCACTGCACGACCAGCAGAGACACGAATGGGATCCGGAAAAGGATCTCCGGAATATTGGGTAGCTATAGCCAAACCAGGGAAAATACTTTATGAGATAGGCGGAGTATCCGAAAATGTGGCAGAAGCAGCAATGAAAATTGCTGCCTATAAAATGCCTATACGTACCGCTTTTATCGGAATCAATATTAATTGATAAACAATAAGCGCAAGAAGATGGAATATATATTCAATCCCTCACGAAGGAATAACCAAATCTTCGAGGAGAGACTGTGGGAAATAAAAAATGATTCAACCTCAAACCCATTCAAATGTCGCAGATAATAGCGGAGCTCAGAAATTGATGTGTATTCGAGTGACAGGAACAAATGATCGTGAATACGCAGGTATTGGTGACGTTATCGTCGCTGTAGTTAAGGAAGCAGTTCCGAATATGCCCACAAAGAAATCAGAAATAGTTAGAGCAGTTATTGCGCGTACCCGCAAAGAAATTGGACGAACTGACGGTTCGGTAATAAAATTTGATGATAATGCAGCAGTTACTATTAATCGAGAAAATAATCCAAGAGGAACTCGTGTTTTTGGTCCCATAGCTAGAGAATTGAGAGGCTCCAATTTCACGAAAATAATTTCATTAGCACCGGAAGTTTTATGAAGATTTTTTTATCCAAAGGTTCCTGATCAATTAATTCGAGGAGTTTTTACGTTTTTATGAGTAACGATGCCATCACCAATATGATAACTTCCATAAGAAACGCGAATTCGGGAAAGGTAGATATAGTCCAAGTATTTGCAACGAACACAAATAGAGGTATTGCAAAGATTCTTTCAAGAGAGGGTTTCACGGAACAATTTATTGATGATCGACGGAATGCGAAAAATATTTTGATACTGAATCCGAAATATCGGGGTGGGAGAAGAGAACCATACATAACAACTCCAAGAAGAATGAGTAAATCAGGTTTACGAATATATTCTAATTATAGAGAAATTCCAAAAATTTTGGGCGGAATGGGCATTGTAATTCTTTCAACCTCTGAAGGAATTGTAACTGATCGAGAAGCTCGAGAAAAAAAAATAGGAGGAGAACTTTTGTGTTATGTATGGTAATTTCTGCGAAGCAAAAAAAACTCCCCACGAAAAAATCTGGCTGGACCCTTTGTTGGTGATATTGGTGATTGAAAAAGAACAACCCCCCGCTGATGAAAAAACAGGATTTGATTGATATGGAAGGCGTGGTTACGGAATCCCTTCCCAATGCGATGTTCCGAGTCTGTCTAGATAATGGATGTCAAGTTTTGACTCATATCTCGGGAAGAATCAGACGGAATTATATACGGATACTACCGGGCGATAGGGTTAGGGTGGAATCGAGTCCGTATGATTTAACAAAAGGTCGTATAACATACAGACTTCGTGCAAAATCCTCTACTGATTGAAGAAGTAATCAAAGATGGAGATACCGGAAATGAAGATTCGTGCCTCCGTTCGTAAAATTTGTGAGAATTGTCGATTAATTCGTCGTCGGAAACGGGTGATGGTGGTTTGTTCGAATCCGAAACACAAACAGAAACAGGGTTAGATAAATGATTATTTGCTCGAACTGAATTTACCGTCTTATATATACATCAAACCATGCCAAATTCTATGGAAGAAATGAATCTACGTCGAAGTAGACGTAGATTACCCAGAGGAGTTATTCATATTCAAGCAAGTTTCAATAATACAATTATAACTGTTACAGATACGCGTGGACGAGTTGTTTCCTGGTCCTCCGCCGGCGCTTGCGGATTCAAAGGTGCGAGAAAAAGTACACCTTTCGCTGCGCAAACAGCAGCAGAAAATGCTATTCGAATTTTGATTGATCGAGGTTTAAAACAAGCTGAGGTTATGATTAGTGGTCCAGGTCCAGGTAGAGATACCGCACTACGAGCCATTCGCAGGAGTGGTATAGTACTCAATTTTGTCCGCGATGTGACACCCATGCCACATAACGGATGTAGACCTCCCGGAAAGAGACGTGTATAAAAAATGGCTTCGGAGGGAGTTATTCATATGATTCAGGAAGAGATTGAGATCTCGACTCGGACATTGCTGCGATGGAGATGCATCGAATCCAGGACGGAGAGTAAGCGTCTACTTTATGGGCGATTTGCTATTTCACCCTTCAGGAAGGGTCAAGCCAATACGGTTGGAATAGCTATGCGTAGGGCATTACTCAACGAAATCGAAGGAGCATCAATTACATCTGCTACGATTAGGGGGATTAAACACGAGTATTCTGCAATAAATGGTATCCGGGAATCAATTCATGATATTTTGATTAATTTGAAAGAAATTATTTTGAGAAGTGATTCTCCCGAACCCCAAAAAGCATATATCTGCGTCTCAGGACCTAGTGAAGTAACTGCCCGAGATATTCAAGGATCATCTCTCATTCATGTAATCGATAACACACAATATGTAGCAACAATAACTGGAAAAATTTCATTGGATATTGAATTGGATATAGAAAAAGATCGTGGATATCGTATGGAGAATTCACGAAAATATCGAGAGGGTTTTTTCCCTATTGATGCCGTCTTTATGCCAATCAGGAATGCAAATTATAGCGTCCATTCCTTCGGAAGTCGGGAGAAGACTAAAGAAATACTTCTTCTCGAAATTTGGACTAATGGAAGTCTTACTCCGGAAAAAGCACTTTATGAAGCTTCTCGAAATCTGATTGATTTATTCATTCCTTCAATGAACCCCGGAGGGGAAGAGAAAAATTCTGGGACGAAAGAGAAACCTGAATCTGATCTATCCCACTCTACCGTTCAATTCCTATCGACGGATATGGAACAAATGACGAGGGATGTTGCTCCCAAACACATATTTATCGATCAGTTAGAATTACCTGCTAGAGCATATAATTGTCTGAAAAGAGTCAATGTGCATACTGTAGCCGATTTATTGGATTATGGTGAAAACGATTTGATGAAGATAAAGAATTTTGGGAAAGAATCAATCAAACAAGTTTCGGAAGCTTTGAAAAAACGTTTTTTGGTCAATTTACCAAAAAATAAAAACTATCTTGATTGAGATAGTTTTTATTTTTTGTCGAACTTTTTGGTCATGGGTCTGGAAACAAATCTTTGTTCCCGAATCCGAATGAAAATTCATAAAAATTTTTCTTTTCGAGTGAAAAAGAACTGCTTAATAATTTCTAAAATAATCCCGAAGTGAGAGATTTATCAATTGGTAAAGCTGCTCCGATACCTAACCAAAGAGCTATGACGGTACCGATTGAAAAAACTGTTGTAGCCACCGGACGACGGAAAGGATTCTGAAATTTATTAACATTTTCCAAGGACGGTACCGTCAACAATCCCACAGGCACAGCAGCCATTAAAAGTACACCTAGCAATTTATTAGGTACTGTACGAAGTATTTGAAATACCGGGAAAAAATACCATTCCGGCAATATTTCCAAGGGTGTTGCAAAAGGATTCGCAGGTTCACCAATCATTGAAGGTTCCAAAACAGCTAACCCGACGGTGCATGCAATAGTACCTGAAATAACGACTGGAGAAATATACAAAAGATCATTTGGCCAAGCGGGTTCTCCGTAATAATTATGTCCCATACCTTTAGCTAGTTTAGCTCTTAATATGGGATTGCTCAATTCAGGTTTTTTTGTTATTGGGATAGGCTCCTTTTCCCTCTCCCCCCCCCCCCTCCCCCCCAAAGAACTGGACGTGACAATTTATTGCCATCCAGCTCAAGCGATGGTCGAATGCGATCTCGATGTATTAGAAGTATCTAAAACTTCAGCAAATACTTATAATCCGAATTAATCAATTTTATTACTACACGGATAATCTTTTTCCATTCGTATTTAATCAAATAGGAAGAATTTACTCATCAATCATTTCGCCGCCTTCCAATGCTGTTTCCTTAGATCTATTATCGTCCCGATAGTTCGTCATGAGTAGAGATACAGAGGAAATGAATGTATCTCTCTACTACCAAGTCCGGAATCCGCGAGAAAAAAAATTCTCGGATCTGACGGAATCTTCTCTCATCAATTCGAGATTCGATCATAGAATTATATTTCTTGATTAAGAAATAGCCCCAATTCCAACTTCGTAATTGGCGAGAAAGGATTGGGAGTAAAAAACACATGGTTTTATCGATATCGCTATCATAACGTCCTATGTGACAGAACTAATAAATCTTCTGTATGGCAAAATAGATTTTCGGATAGAGTCGTACACTGCCATAATCCATTTATCCCTCTCCCAAAAAAATCTATTTGAATATAGGAAAGCCCCCTTCGGGATGGAAAGAAATAGAATTCGTCACTGAAACAATAATCGAAAATAGTTTACATCCTGTCTCTATCATTGCTATCTCCACACTATCTAAATCTATAATGGACCTGAAATACCTTGTTCACGAATCATTAAAAAATACATCAACATAACTATCGCAGTGGGCAGTGGTAAAAAGATATGCAAAATCATCGTTGAAACCATCATACTTGCTGACCATCGATGAACCGATCTAATGAGCCAACCGGAATTAACCTCAGTCATTATATATTGAACCGAAGAAAAAGCTTCAGTTACGGTGGGACGGTAATAAAAAGTCATAGCAAAACCAGTAGCTACTTGGACTAAGAAACAGGTTAAAGTAATACCCTCTAAGCGATAAAATATATTAACATGTGGAGGTACATATTTACTGGTGGTATCATCCGCAATCGCTTGAATCTCTAAACGTTCTTCGAACCAATCATAAACTTTATTGAGATAGGTTGGCCCCCCCAAAAAGCCGTGGATGATTATTTCTGATCACACGGCTCGAACAAATGAAGAAAGTGAAATATTTCAAATTCCTACTCGGTTTCGTCTCGAGTTAATTTGTCTTTCCATATCTTTGAAAATTTCTAAAAAATTTGAGAAATCTCTCTCTTCTTTGGTGACCCAATACCAAGATTATCTCGTTCAAACTGTATAAACGATTTTCTGAACCTTAGATTCCTTCCACGCTCCGATGTCTTAGAAGAAATGGGAGAAGATACAATGGATTCAATCAACTCCTTATCATTTATTAAGTAAATTCCTTTAATCCGGATTTTTGTATCGAAAGATCGAATCCGAAAGTAATAGGAACTCGATAACGGGGCGGAGTGAATGAGTTTATATGAATTAACCATAGTTTCTAGTTCCACTATTTCTGCGCTTCAAGAGATCACAATTCTATAAAAATTTGGCAGAATACAAAACTCCCACGACTTCTTAGCCGGGTAGGAAATACGCACCATATCGTATTATTAATACCGATTGATTCAAACGAGTCACACATCCATATTCGAGAAAAAAATCCTTCCGATTAGTAATTACACGATTAAACTACCCGGAATTGGGATGAAAGTGAAGTATTATTTCCGAATTTGATTTCTACTATTTCACGATTGAAATATTGATTCAACCCTTCTGTCTCACCAACTAATTGAAACTCCATCTAAAAGGACGGAAGAATTATAAAGTTCCGGAATAGTTACTGAAGAAACCGCAAAGAGAGCCATCGCAATACCCATAAAAGGAGTTGTACCCCAACCAGGAGCTACTTTGCCATACTCCGAATTTAATGGCTTCAATATATCACCCACACCACCTTTTTTTCCTCTAGTTTCAGGAACGTCATCTATAATTTGTGTAGCCATAGAACCTATCCAAATTTATTGAGATTTATTAACTTTGTATACTATTATCAATAGCGGAATCATCTATTAGAAATATATCATTATCTCGGGAATACTTAGCAATGGAAACTGCAACTTCAGTCGCTATCTCTATATCTTGCTTACTCATCAGTTTCACCGGTTATGCCCTCTATACCGCTTTTGGAAATCCAGCCAGTGGACTTAAGGATCCTTTCGAAGGGCACGAAGACTGGTCTGACCAATGACTCCTTCTAAAAGGGAGTCATTAGTCATAAATAAATACGATTTGGTGAGGAATTTTTATTTCTTTCCCCCGTTTGGTACTTTGGGCGGTTCCCTGAAAAAGATGGCAGAGGAAATAATGCCCAAAGTAGCTATCAACAGAAATGTATGAACCAATGCTTCCATATGTTTGTATTTTTGGGTGAATATCGAAGAATAATTCTTGAGTGGATCAAACGATAATTTATACAGATAATGATCCGGAAATTTATGTATTTATTTTCGCCCAATCTGTTGAAGGAACCGTGATGACCGAATCATTCATACCTCTTATCTTTTCGTTGTTGAATCTACCAGTTTCTGAAATGCTCCGAATTCCAATTGAGCATCTAAATCTGGATCGATACCTGCAAAAACATCTCTGAATAATGTTCTAGCCCCATGCCAGATGTGGCCCAAAAAAGGGGGAAGAGCGAACGTAACATGGCCGAAGGTAAACCAACCTCTAGGACTGCTTCGGAAAACACCATCGGATTTTAAAGTAGCGCGATCGAATTCAAAAATTTCGCCTAATTGAGCTCGTCTCGCATATTTTTTTGCAGTAGATGGATCATCAAATATTACTCCGGCAAGTTCACCGCCGTAGGATTCAACAGTAACTCCTACTTGTTCAACACTATATTTGGACTCTGCCCGTCTGGAGGGAACATCGGCTCGAACAATTCCTTCTTCATCCACCAAAACAACTGGGAAAGTTTCGAAAAAAGTAAGCATTCGACGTACAAAAAGTTCATGTCCTACCCTATCTCGGAAAACTGCGTGACCCAACCAACCGATTGCTATCCCATCTCCATTATCCATTGCACCTGCCCTGAATAAACCGCCTTTTGCTGGATTATTACCGATATAATCATAAAAAGCTAATTTTTCGGGGATTTTGGACCAAGACTGGGATAGGTTGAGATTTTCGGACTTGCTCAGACGAATTCGACGATCTATTTCTTGCTGGAAAAAACCTTGATCCCATTGATAACGTGTAGGACCAAATAATTCTGTCGGAGTAGCTGCTGAACCATACCACATGGTTCCCGCGACGACGAAAGCCGCAAAAAAGACAGCAGCGATGCTATTAGATAGTACCGTCTCAACATTCCCCATACGCAATCCTTTATATAATCTTTGGGGAGGTCGGACACTAAGATGAAACAATCCCGCCAATATACCTAAAATACCTGCAGCGATATGATGAGAAGCGATTCCCCCTGAGGCGAAGGGATCAAACCCCTCGGCATCCCAGGCAGGCGCTACGGGTTGCACCCTCCCGCCTAATCCGTAGGAATCAGACACCCGGGACCAAATAAACCTGTCACATGGAAAGCTCCAGATGCAAAACAAAGTACTCCGGAAAGAAATAAATGAATCCCAAATATTTTTGGGAGATCCAGAGAAGGTTTACCTGTACGTTCATCACGAAATAATTCCAGATCCCAAAAAACCCAATGCCAGATAGCGGCTGGAAATAATGAACCCGATGAAACAATATGTACAGCAGCGACACCTTCATAACTCCATAAACCAGCACCGGTTGCGGTTTCTCCGACTACGCTCCAGCCTCCCCATGATTTTGTTATTCCCGAACGAGTCATAGAAGGTATAACAAACATACCTTGCCTCCACATCGGATCCAAAATAGGATCTGAGGGATCAAAAATGGCTAGTTCATACAAAGCCAGCGATTAAGCGACCAGGATCATTCAAGACGACGGTATTATGGACACGATACCGAGGTAAACCCATGCAATACCACCCCTTTCTCAAAGAGAATAAAAAACTATATGACTTTTTCGCATTTAGTAATCGTTGTTTCTAGTACCAACAAACCTTTCTTAATCATCCCGTAGGTCGATATCATTGAAATATTAACGAATCCTTTACCGATAGGCATGGGCGACAACATTTTAGCATCTATGCATCCGGGATCACAACATCAAGATCGATCCCACTTATTATTCGGGTCAAATTTTTGCTTTAACTCACTTCGACATGACATAAAACCTATAACGTAATTTGGGACGAATATTTTGTATATATAATATCTTGTATATATTCCCGCCGATCATTATACTATCATTCGAGAGAGAAATATTTCTCCAACGACGTCTCCGAATAACGGAGTTGTATCTAATTCACGTAAATAAAAAATGCCTATTGGTGTCCCGAAAGTTCCTTTTCGTCTCCCAGGGGAAGAAGATGCCGTATGGATTGACGTATAGTGCGACTTATCAAACATATTAATTACACGGAAACCTCTCCGTCATTCTATCCGAGAGAATGATTCGTTATTCACTCGAGATTGATGAATTCATCGAAAAATCCAGAGCGTGAGATCACGGTGATACAAAAAGAATCGACGATTGATTCAATCTATGGTTAATTACGATGAATAAGGTATTCAAACCTCTTCCAGTTCTTTAATCAGTAACTAAATTAACAAAGGATTTAAAGAATTACAGATGAGCAATTGCAAATATTTGTCCGTATGTACAGATGGAAATCGGATAAGATTTACTATGGAGTAGAGCATAAACCTAAAGATTTTAAGTAGCAATTATTCTGTAAATACGAGGATTTTTTCGAAATAGCCCATACTTGACTTGGAAAAAAGATGCGAAAATGCATCGATATATACACAATATCTTAAATTCAATGGAAGGGATTGAATAACAAAATGTGTGAATCCCCCCCCCCCACTTTTTGCAATAGGTTAAGCTGTATGCACCCAGGAAATGCTCGTACAGTTTCTACGAGGAAATAATAAGGAATTTATCCCAATCAATCGACTTTATCGAGAAAGATTACTTTTCCTAGGGCAACAAGTGGATGACGAAATTGCGAATCAACTAATTGGTATTATGATGTATTTAAATGGAGAAGATGAGACTAAGGATATGTACTTGTATATAAACTCTCCCGGTGGTGCGGTTCTGGCTGGAATATCCGTCTATGACGCCATGCAATTCGTGGTACCTGATGTACATACGATTTGTATGGGATTAGCAGCTTCGATGGGTTCCTTCATTCTGACGGGGGGGGAAATAACCAAACGTATAGCATTACCTCACGCTCCGTGCCAATGTGTTTTTCTCGCATACCATGTCTGTCCCGAAGGAGATGGAAATAACACGACATTCAATTGTTACATGCACTCATGAGAAAATATCAGTATGAATTCTATTTCTCTAAGAATTCATCTTAGCGTCATGAATTTGTTTCAGAATCCATATCAAAAAAATACTTTATGGAAGTTTCGATTGAGAAAAAAAACTTTGGAATTACTAATGAGTATCTCTTCCTATCATATAGCAATAGAACGATCGTGAAGTAATAACAGATGGTTCTCGGATCATGTACAAAAAAAAATATTATAATTTTGGTTTATTGTATCAAGTCCATCAAGGAGCTGTATGCAGACACGAATGCATGTACAGTTCATTCAATTCATTCCAGATTCTCAATTAAAGGTTTGGATATCGATACCATCTACTAATTAGGGTAATGATTCATCAACCGGCTAGTTCTTATTACGATGGGCAGGCCGGAGAATGCATTATGGAAGCGGAAGAAGTTTTGAAACTTCGCGATTGCATCACTAAAGTTTATGTACAAAGAACAGGTAAACCTTTATGGATTATTTCTGAAGATATGGAAAGGGATGTTTTTTCGTCGGCGGAGGAAGCAAAAATTCATGGTATCGTTGACTCGGTTGCTATAGGGAATGATTCCGATTCCGTGAATAATTGAGAGAGAATGTCGTATCGAAGAATTTTTTCAGGTTGTGTGTCATCCAAACCTATCAACTTCGCATCCGAATCGAAATGCCTACTATTCAACAATTAATTCGAAATGAAAGACAACTGATTGGAAATGGAACAAAATCTCCTGCCCTTAAAGGATGCCCTCAACGTCGAGGAGTTTGTACTAGAGTGTATGTGCGACTTGTTCGGATCAAATTCTTTCGGTATTTGAGATAACCATTGCGTGCTAACTCTCTTACAAGAATGAAATAGGGATCAATCATTCATCCCGGATGAAATTTATAATTTTTCTCGGTGCAAATCCGAATATCCCAAGTCGGAATGAAGAGCTTTTTCCGATGGTAGCGATTGATCATCAATCCATTGAGCGAAAAAATATATGTAATTTTGCCTGACGATTTGGCAATAACTACATCGTAGTGAGAACGAAATCCACCGGTCAGCTATTCAGCAAACTTTTAAGAATGTGTCGTCAATGAATGAAATGGAGAAGAATTCACTAAGATGTTTCTATCTCAACTATAAAGAAAAGAAGAGCCAGGAATCGGTAATTATACGAATAACCGATCCCGTTCCGGAATCGGATATTGGGTATATAGTGGCTTCGGTATCTGAAAAGGACCTAATCGTTGAAGAAGAAACTATAGAAACAAAGGAATTCGTAATTTTACCTATGCAGAGGTCCAATCCCTCTATCGATAAGGGAGTTTATCAGATTCTATGAAATTACGTTTGGGAAAGTTATTGCAGCAAATGCTTCGAGAATTTTTTCCCCATACACCAGAGATTGGGGGCTTAGCCCACAACGATTTGATGAAAATAGCGATAGGGAATCACACTTAATTGAGATGGGTGAGAGAGAATCAGCTAGGAAATGGAGATAATTCAATGAATCGGAGAAGAAAAATGATTTATTTCCTCCATCCTTCCACGAATTGTTATATAATTTTTAGTAAGTAGGATATAGTATAATTAATGACTAGAGTGAAACGTGGTTATGTGGCACGAAGGCGTCGTAAGAATCTTTTCACACTCACATCTGGATTTCGTGGAACTCATTCAAAACTTTTTCGAACGGCCAATCAGCAAGGGATGAGAGCGTTAGTCGCTTCTTATCGGGGTAGGGTCGGTAGAAAAAAGACTCTTCGACGTTTATGGATTGTTAGAATCAATGCGGCCGTACGAAGTGATGGAATTTCCTACAATAAATTAATCCAGTACCTGTATAAGAATCAGATTCTTTTGAATCGAAAAATACTTGCTCAAATTGCTATATTGGATCGGTTCGCTTTCTTTCTGATAATACGTAGTATTCAAAGGGAGGAGGGGTGAAGAAGCAACTGATGACGCAGTAATAAACCTCCCCCTCGCCCCTCTCTGAAACCTTTTTTCAACTAATTCGAGGGGGGCGAGGGAATTCCAGATGACAAAAACCATTGTATAAGTCCGAATCTGTTATCATTCAGTATTGCGAGATCAAAGTTTCAATTCTCGCTATTGGGAAATGGTAGTGAAGCCAAGATACGAGCTTGTTTTATTGCTGCGGTCAATACACGTTGCTGCTTAGATGTCAATCGATTCGTCCGTCTGGACAAAATTCTTCCTTGCTCACTAACGAATCGTCTGAGCAAACTTATATTTCTATAATCGATAAATTCTCCAGACCTAATTGCTGGAAGACGCTTACGAGAATTTTTCTTGGATCTGTTCATCATTCAATTCTAAAAACCTCTTAAATATAAATACTCTAAATCTCATTAGAATTAGATTTTACAAACCTTTCTAATACTTTCTACTTTTTCATTTCCTTGTGGATGGTATGTTCACCGCAATAGCGACAAAATTTTCTCAATTCCAATCTAATCGGTGTATTTCGACGATTCTTTTGAGTAGTATACCTGGAAATACCACGATATCTTCTTCCGGAATCTCGGAAACAATTGATGCATTCGGGATTAATTGTCACTCTTATTTCCTTACCTCTAGCCATAATCACATCCAAAACTTTGTATTTATAGAAACAATTGAAAGAGATATTAATGAATATTTGTAAACTATAACTTTTTGGCGGTTAAGAGCTGATCGAAGTGTCTAGTTAGAAATATTCGATCAATTCTAGGAATCAAAAACCGTTTCGATATCTTCTAGAGGGATGGGAGAATCAATGCATTCGGAAAGAAACGATTGATTTCTATTAATGAACCAACCAAAAAACCGAACCACAATGTAGCCAAAACAGGTGCTATGGATAGATAAGTCTTTGCATCTTGCATTGCGAATTCCTCTCCTTCCTTTTTATCTTCTCTTCTCTCACTATATGAAATAAACGGTTCTAGTATTATATTTCGGGAAATATCCATATTTTCTTCTAAGACAAGTCGTTGGATTCTTTGGGGGGGAATAAACAGGTACAATACGGAGGGGGCTATAAGGATTAGAGGGATGTAGCGCAGTTTGGTAGCGCATTTGTTTTGGGTACAAAATGTCGCAGGTTCGAATCCTGTCATCCCTATTTCCGTTTCTTTTTTTTCAATTAGACCAATTGGAAAAGTCAATACGTAGCGCTCTTAGTTCAATTTGGTAGAACGCAGGTCTCCAAAACCTGATGTCGCGGGTTCAAATCCCACAGAGCGTGATTTTCTAGACTCAACTGAATTACGTGAATAGCATCGACGGAAGTTACCGAAAGAAAAGATATAGTCCCATAAGTAATAATGAGGATTGAGTCATGCTTCAGAGATCTAATTGGTCACCGCGTCGATATTGTAGATACGCAATCACAAATGATCCAGCCAGGGTTATAGGAATAAGACCTGGAACAATTCCAGACAATAAAGCTTCAACCATTTCTTCAATCCCCCCTTCCTCTTCCAAAAGGATTTAGTGAATTCATTAATTTGTTCTAAGGAATTGAAGCGGCCAATAATAAGTGGAACTTCCTGCCGATTCTCGGTGAAATATTCGGGGACTTCCGAACACATCATAAGCTAAACCCGTACTAACGAATAGCCAACCCGCAATGAATAAGGAAGGTATCGTAATGCCATGGATTACCCAATATCGAATACTGGTAATTATATCAGCGAAAGGACGTTCTCCGGTATTTCCAGACATGATCAGCTCCATATATATTTGGGAAAGATCAATTCGACGGGAGAAACACTTTTGTTTTCTAAAACTGGTCGGATTGTCAATTGAATACCAAAGGTATTTGTGATACTGATTCGGTATAGCCAACATTTCTAGAACCCAGCAATAGAAATTCGAATGAAACCTTGGTAGATTCGAAATCTACTCGGTTCATTTGTTGTGTCATACGAGCAGGCAGAGATTATGTGATTCAATGTTTAATTGATTCTTCTCAAAAAGGAACCGTATAATCAGTCATTATCACGTTACCGCCGTCGCCGTACCACTATCACTATCATTATCACTCCCATCATTGTCATCGTTACCATCGCTACCGTCATTGCCATCACTACCACCGTTGGTATCACTACAGCCATCGCCTCATTATATATTTCGTGATCTTCGTCACATCTTATTATTCCTTCTATTAGTTATACAAATTTTATGCATTTTTTCTCCAGCACAAGGAGAGACAGAATTTTTTATAATTTCTTCGACAAAATATTTATATTTTCTCCCCTCTCCCCCTTCTCTTACGCCCGTGTGTGTGTATATGTAACATCATCACTTGGTTCATAATGCTTACTATACTCAATTATTTCTTGTTCTTAATAGGAGCTTTGATTCTAGCACTAATTCTATCCATTGGTTTTGGCAAAATACAACTTATTTAGTCAAAATAGCTCGAAGGAGTAGGGAGAAGATGATTCCGTTGTATCTGCCACGAATTATTCTGAGATCTCAGATGGGAATCCTGATCGTACGAATGTTATCGCTACTACCACTATTACCTCCACTACCATACCGTCACTGCCGGTACCGTCACAATTATTCCCTCCAATCGACGGAGGGGGGGGGGTATTGATGACTATAGATAGGATCTATCCGATTTTTACAGTAAGATGGTTAGCTGTTCATGGATTAGCAGTACCTACAGTTTTTTTCCTGGGAGCGATATCGGCAATGCAATTTATTCAGCGTTAAACTATTTTTCCCCTTCCTCCCCTCCCCCCTCTCTCTCCCCCAAACCCATAAAGTTATGACACAACCAAATCCGAACAAACAAAGTGTGGAATTGAACCGTACTAGTCTCTATTGGGGATTGCTTCTGATATTTGTACTTGCTGTTTCATTTTCCAATTATTTTTTCAATTAGGAGATAGAGTTGTTATTTCATCCGAAGGAAATCATTTTTCTAATTCGTGTAATTGCTTATGTCTCAAGATCCAATTATTCCATAAAATATTGAAAGGGGAAGGAAGGGGGGAGGGGGGTTGGAGCAGATTCAATGGTCAATACTACCGGAAGGATTCCTTTATGGCTAGTTGGTACTATAATGGGTATCATCGTAATTGGTTTGGTGGGTGTCTTTTTCTATGGTTCATATTCCGGATTAGGTTCATCCCTATGATGTGGGAACAGAATAATACAATGGAATCCTAAAAACGAATGGATAAGATATTTGCTTCATCACGGAACTTTACCCTTTCTCGACAGAAAGGGTAAGGTTTTCGAAGTATGAATTACAAAATGTTCGAGTTTTTATTCAAAAAATTTTGTGAATTAAATAAAGACTCAGAAATTCATTTCAGCTAATTGTACTTTTTCAAATTGTTTTTTCTTAAGTACCAAAAAGATTTGTGCCAAAATAACTGACCCGAAGAACAATGAAAGACCTCGAATACGCGATGGATCCTGAAGCACCACCTCCGCATCACTCTGACCAAATCCACCAACATTTGGATTATTGGTTAGAGGTTGATCAATTCTCACAAACTCACCTTCTGAAACAATAATCTCTGGCCCTGCAGGTATGGTATCAATAACTTCATGGCCATCCGATGCATCCGTTATTACTATCTCATATCCCATTTTTCCCCTGCGAAGGATTTTGTCCCGTCACCGAGGCATCATAGACTGTATTATTACTTCCACTCCCGTCGGGATAGATTTGACCTCTGCCTCAATTTCCACCTACATAGATAGGATATTTCAGGAAGTGAACTTCTTTATTAGTAGTTGGATCCGGAGAAAGAATCGGAAAAACGATTTCGCCATATTTTTCACCAGGAATCGGACCTATGACTAGAATATTTCTTTTATCATCTCTATAAGGTTGAATGAACAGGCTACCTATCTTTTTCCTCATTTCGGGGGAAATACGATTGGGGGGAGCTAATTCAAAACCTTCTGGTAAAATAAGAACTGCTCCAACGTTTAAGGAACCTTTCTTACCATTAGCAAGCACTTGTTTCACCTGTGAATCGTAGGGGATTCTAACAATTACAATTGCCTCAAATACTGTATCTGGAAGAACAGATTGTGGAACTTCAATTTCAACAGATTTTTTGGCTAGATGGCAATTAGCACATACAATACGTCCAGTAGCTTCTCTTGGATCATCATAGCTTTGCTGGGCAAAAATGGGATATGCCCTCGAAATAGGTGGACAAATTACTGTATCCGCAATCACTATTATAGAAACCAATTGAGTTATCCATTTCCTAATCAAATTATTGAATTTCGTATTTTGCATGGTTTAATCATCCGTTTCGAGTGATTTATACGAGTAATAATTGAACTCACTCAAATCATTCGATACGATACATATGTGTCTATATATATATATATATATAATGTTGTGATATTAATAATAGAGATAAGGAGGATGACAAATTCTTCAAATTTTCCAGGATTTATTGCGAATGCGATAAGAATCCAATTCATTCATAGTATGATAAGTTGCTACGATAGAAGGCGAAATACGATTTAAATGACGAAAAATCAAATATTTTAGAACCGTATCTAAAACGACTGGAAATGTCGAAACGGAACAAGAAATTATACGTCCATCACGAACAAATCCGGAATGAAAAAAACTTGTTGCAAGTTCCCAACCGTGTGGAGAATGAAACCCAATGCATGAATCAGTTGATAAAAGAATGAAAAAGGCTTTCATCGTATCGCTTAGACCATAAAATAATTCCTGGGCCCAAGAATTTGAAATGACGAGACGTTCCTCACCTGCCACGAATAAACCACTCAAAGTAATAAGATAAATAATATCTGTTAATGAATGTGAAATAATTTCTATGCCATTGTCATTACGATTTCTGACTGATTCAATTGTTTCTTCATGAATTCCATCGCCTAGGCCTTGTGATTGTGTCCCCAAAAATGAGTTTCCTATGATCTGATCTAGCCGAGAAAGTTCTTCGATCCCTTCAACTTCTTCTAAAGTTTTATCTTCCTGAGCCGGTGCAAGAAAAATTTGGGATTGTTCATTATTCCACCAATACCTAATCCAAGGTTCTGAAAAATATTGTTGAAAAAGAGTAGAAATTATTGAAGGGATAGAGATTAAACATCCAATATATTGCAAAGATGATAATGCCTGATATCTTGTCAATCCAAATTCCCGAAGAATTAATGGTTTCGACTGATTCGTCAATTCCGCCTTGAACCTGGAAATGGTACGCGTTATCGAACGAGGTAAAAGACCTATAGATTCATGAACTATTATTATTGATTCGGTTCCTTTCGTCCCTAATAAGGGATGGTCATTTATTTTCTTCCCGTCAGAAGACGATGACGGGAATAAAAAATAGCGTTTCCAAATATACAAATCACTTAAAGTTACTTCGATCCAAGTCAATTTTCTATTAATTTCTCTGATTAATTCCCCATCAATAAGATCTGTAGGGATGGAATGATTTTTGTAGCCTCTTACGCGGGATCTATGAAGGAATTTTTTATCCCTACGGGGAGGATTATAGAATCGTAGAAATCGACATAGATCCATGAAATACAAGCTGATTCTATATCCTAAAAGACTCAAATATATTTTGAAGATACAATTATTCAATCCCGTATTCGTGTAAAAGACGATAGATTGCCAGGAGCGTTTTCGGTGAAAACACACGGTTCTGTGGGAGAGATAATTCTTTTTTATTTTCCGTATATGTTTACCTATTTCGTAAGCTTTCTTCAGACAATGATATGGTTGGATCTGTTGATAGTTCTTCATAAAGATTGAATAAGAAAACTCAATTTTTTCCTACATTTCCACATATTCCTAGAAAAAACGAACTTGATTCAATCTTTCTATCAAGTACTCTCGATAGATATTTTTGAGGAATGAGCTAATGTAGCCGCTTCAGTTTCCATTGCTTCCAATGTGGGATATTCTTCAATACGACTCGAGGGGATATCACGCCGACCTTTCATTCTCATGCAAAGAATCCCATGTGATAAAAAACCTTCCCGAACTTCGATACGTATTGCTTGAATATCCATGAGAGAAATCTGCATCAAGATACGGCGATTCTTTCCAGGAAATCCCCGACGGAATAAGGAAAAAATTTCCTTCCGTCTATCGAATTTGTTGTAACCACTGCCGACGTTCCACCAGATAGTGCACCATGAGTATAAACTAATGAATAAGCCTGCTAGACCGTAAAGACACATAACAAGTCCTTGTGGAATGAACAAAATCCGTTCGGACGATGGGAAAGGGATTATGTCTCCTCGCAAGTAACTTGAAAATCCGACGCAGGAAAAACTAATTGCACTTAATAATAAAATCAAGGCCCAGCAGAAATTACTAAATCTTCGAGATCCTGTTATAAAATCCACTCGAATATCCTCGACTTGTGTATCCATGGCGGAGTAAACTCTCCTAGGAGTTATTGAATATTACTAATTTTTTTGAAAGGGAGGATGGTCTTGTGAGATGGATGGAGGGGACGCGGGGGGAAGGGAATGCTTAGCCTCATATCCCTTCCAAATAGACATAGGAGGCAACGATCCCATATTATATATTTTTCAATATGCAGTAGGTACTACTACCTCCCCGATGTCTAACTCCCTGGAGAAAGGACTTATTCATAGAATATCCTCGCGTTCGATATATATGAACAAAGAAGCCATCGCAATAGCGGGAAAAACTAGGCCTACCAAAGGGACAAGAATCGAAGGTAAATAAGAAGCTGTCATGAAAAATGACCTCGTGATTAATCTACGAAGAGTAGGGAAGAGATAGATATAATACGTGCTTCATCTTATTCAATAATAGATTGAAAAATAATTATATATCGTTGAAGTAATCAATCGATTTTTTTTCCTTTTCTAAATAGTTCCGATACACAAGGGAAAAATGTTATTCAATTCCCTATTCCTGCGGAAGAAATATGACTACTCCTACATGCATTGGCCGGAGCTGAGTCATGTAGCTCAATAATTTCGCCTAAAACACCCTTCAATAAATTACGTGGAACAATCAAATCGAGTAAACCATTATCAAACAAAGATTCCGCAACTTGAAAACCATCCGGTATTTTTTGTCGTGAGGTTTGTTCAATCACGCGTTTACCCGCGAAAGCAATATAAGCTTTGGGTTCAGCAATAATGATATCTCCTAACATACCGAAACTTGCGGTAACTCCCCCCGTCGTGGGGTATGTAGGAATAGCTATATACAGTAATTTTTTCCGTGACTGATAAATTTGTAATACGGAAGAAATTTTAGCCATTTGCATCAGACTCAGCGTCCCTTCCTGCATACGTGCTCCACCGGAAGAACATACTATTACTAATGGAATAGATCTCTCAGTGGCATATTCGATAAGACGAGTAATTTTTTCACCTACTACAGATCCCATACTACCTCCCATGAATTGAAAATCCATAACCCCCAATGCAATCAAAGTACCATTTAATTCACCCACACCCGTTTGAACAGCATCTGTTAAACCCGTTCGTTTCTGATAAAAAACAATACGATTTCTGTAAGAATCTTCGTCGGAAAATTTGAGGACATCTCGAGCGGTCATGTCCTCATCCATAGGATGCCAGGTTCCACGATCAGTTATGAGTTCGATCCTTTCGGTACTACCCATTCGTAAATGATACCCGCATTCTTCGCAAATTCGTTTATTTTGTCTCAAGAATCTGACATATAACATATTCTCGCGATTATCGCATCGGGTCCATAAACCTTTCGTGGTGTCAATTCTGATGTATTTATCTCTTTCTCGTTCACTAAATATATAACCTTTCGTAGCTTTTTCGATGAAAGCTCCGATTAATCCACCAAATCTTCGTTTATCCTCGAACCAATTCATTGGAGACATAAAAAATTGTTCCTCCCCCCCTAGAAAGGATACGAGATATCGGATCAAGAAGTAACCAAAGGATTGGATATCCATTCCTTGATTTAGAAGATCATGAGAAAATTACAAGTATAGATAACCCTCATGATAAAAGACCCAAACATTTCAAAATGATATTTGGCCAATCTGATGATAGAACGGAATTCTCGTTAAACAAATACGGGAAAGATTCAGACATACACCAAGCGGAGATAATTCTAAGAGGGTTTGAAGGGAGTCGAACCCTTGACTTCATGATTCGGAACCATAAGCTCTACTCCACTGAGCTACAAACCCTTCATGATTCCTTCGATTTCGTACTACTATTTACATCTCCTCACCCCTGAGGGGTGAAGAGACGATAGTGAAAGAATAATTATAGGGTATCTATTGTTTCATATTCGAATTTGATCTCCTTCCAAACTTCACAAGCAGCGGCTAAATCGGGACTCCATTTACTAGCTTCACGAATCACCTCATTGCCTTCACGAGCTAGATCACGCCCCTCATTACGTGCTTGTACGCAAGCTTCCGAAGCAACTCGGTTAGCAACAGCACCAGGTGCATTTCCCCAAGGGTGCCCCAAAGTTCCACCACCAAATTGTAATACAGAATCATCTCCAAAAATTTCAGTTAGGGCAGGCATGTGCCAAACATGAATACCTCCGGAGGCTACAGGTAATACACCTGGAAGAGATACCCAATCCTGTGTGAAATAGATGCCACGACTTCTGTCTCTTTCTATATAATCATCACGAAGTGAATCAACAAAGCCCGAAGTAACTTCACGTTCTCCTTCCAATTTACCCACGACGGTACCGGCATGGATATGATCCCCACCAGATAGACGCGATGCTTTAGCTAATACACGGAAGTGCATACCATGATTTTTTTGTCTATCAATAACTGCATGCATTGCACGGTGAATATGGAGGAGTAAACCGTTATCCCTACAGTAGTGAGCTAAACTGGTATTCGCAGTGAAACCACCTGTTAAGTAATCATGCATAATAATAGGGACACCTAATTCTCTAGCACATGCTGCTCTTTTCAACATTTCTTCCGATGTACCTGCGGTGGCATTTGAGTAATGTCCCTTGATTTCGCCAGTTTCTGCCTGAGATTTGAAAATGGCTTCTGCTACGAAGAGGAAGCGATCTCTCCAACGCATAAATGGTTGAGAATTTACGTTCTCGTCATCTTTCGTGAAATCAAGTCCGCCTCGTAGGCACTCATATACGGCTCTACCGTAATTCTTAGCAGATAGACCCAATTTTGGTTTTATTGTACATCCCAACAAGGGACGACCATACTTATTCAACTTATCTCTTTCAACCTGAATACCATGAGGTGGACCTTGAAAAGTTTTTACATAGGATGGAGGGATTCGTAAATCCTCAAGACGTAGGGCTCGTAATGCCTTAAATCCGAATACATTACCGACGATGGAGGTGAACAAATTTGTAACAGAACCCTCTTCAAACAGATCTAGAGGATAAGCCACGTAAGCGATATATTGATTCTCTTCCCCAGCGACGGGTTCGATATCATAGCATCGACCTTTGTAACGATCAAGACTCGTGAGGCCATCGGTCCAAACTGTGGTCCAGGTACCGGTGGAGGATTCGGCAGCTACCGCAGCCCCAGCTTCTTCCGGTGGTACTCCAGGTTGAGGGGTCATACGAAATGCTGCTAAAATATCCGTTTCTTTCGTCTCGTACTCGGGTGTATAATAAGTCAATCTATAATCTTTAACACCGGCTTTGAATCCAACACCTGCTTTAGTCTCCGTTTGTGGTGACATAAGTTCCTCCCTACAAATGAATCAATTAATACTTTAGCAAAGATGGAATCTGCTCGATAATTTATTCCTCTCGGAAAGATTTCCCCGCTTCATAAATAATATTATTTAATCCGTTGGGTCGGAAAGAAATGTTTTCTGATAATGAAACATCATTATTGTATATTGCTTATCCGACGTAATGCAACCCAGTTAAATGTATCTTTTGTCAAATCAATTTAAGTCTACGGATGAATTTGGATCTCCGTTCAATATATGGATCAAACATACAATACATGGAATATTGAATTAAATCAGATAGGGAATTCGAGGTGAAATTTCTTTGTTCTTCTTCGAAACGAAATCGAGACGAAAGTAGTTATATGAAATATATGCATTTTCATGCCCCATCAGTTTATAATCTCTGAATGGTGATGCAAGAATGTATTAGAGTTTCTACCTAATACGGATAGGGGATCGATCCATCAAGAATATAAAATTCAGACATGTATATCCTATCTAGAAATAGTATTTTTTCTTCCCCCCCCCCCCTCATTCATTGAAATGATACTTCGTATTATTAATCGATTATTTCGAGACGAGATGTTTTTCCACCATAATGCCATTCCAATCAATTTTCATAATTTTATGATAAACAATCCTTCACTTCTCGGGACTTCAATACCCGTTACTAAAAACGTGGGAAGTATTACTCAAATAATTGGTCCAGTACTTGATATTGTTTTTTCTCCCGGTAAAATGCCTAATATCTATAATTCATTAATTGTTCGGGGTCAGAATTCGGCGGGACAAGAAATTAATGTCACCTGTGAAGTTCAACAATTATTAGGAAATAATGAGGTCAGAGCTGTTGCTACGAGTGCTACAGATGGTTTGATGAGGGAAATGGAAGTTCTTGATACTGGGGCTCCTTCAAGCGTTCCTGTCGGTGAAGCAACTCTCGGAAGAATTTTTAATGTCTTGGGGGAAGCTGTCGATAATTTAGGTCCAGTAGATGCTGGGCTTACATCTCCGATACATAGAGCCGCTCCTTCTTTTATCCAATTGGATACAAAATTATCTATTTTCGAGACAGGGATTAAAGTTGTGGATCTTTTAGTACCTTATCGTCGTGGGGGTAAAATTGGCTTATTCGGAGGAGCTGGGGTTGGTAAGACAGTATTGATTATGGAGTTAATCAATAATATAGCGAAAGCGCATGGGGGTGTATCTGTATTTGGTGGAGTGGGAGAACGTACCCGTGAAGGGAATGACCTTTACATGGAGATGAAAGAATCTAAAGTGATTAACGAGCAAAATATTGCTGAATCAAAAGTAGCTCTGGTTTACGGTCAAATGAATGAACCACCGGGTGCTCGTATGAGAGTTGGTTCAACAGCTCTGACTATGGCGGAATATTTTCGAGATGTTAATAAACAGGATGTACTCTTATTTATTGACAATATCTTTCGATTCGTCCAGGCGGGGTCGGAAGTTTCTGCCCTATTGGGAAGAATGCCCTCTGCCGTGGGATATCAACCGACATTAGGTACAGAGATGGGCACTTTACAAGAAAGAATTACTTCCACCAAAGAGGGATCAATAACTTCTATTCAAGCAGTTTATGTACCCGCAGATGATTTGACAGATCCTGCACCTGCTACAACTTTTGCACATCTAGACGCGACGACAGTTCTATCGCGGGGATTAGCAGCTAAAGGTATTTATCCCGCTGTAGATCCTTTAGATTCGACCTCGACGATGCTGCAACCATGGATCGTAGGTGAAGAACATTACGAAACCGCACAGGGAGTTAAACAAACCCTGCAACGATATAAAGAATTACAAGACATTATAGCTATTCCGGGATTGGATGAATTATCTGAAGAAGATCGTTTGACCGTAGCGAGAGCGCGTAGAATAGAAAGATTTTTATCCCAACCTTTTTTCGTAGCCGAAGTTTTTACTGGTTCTCCAGGTAAATATGTCAGTTTACGGGAAACAATAAAAGGTTTTCAAATGATTCTTGCTGGCGAATTAGACAATTTGCCCGAACAAGCTTTTTATCTAGTAGGAAACATTGATGAAGTTGCTGCAAAAGCAGTTGTCTCGCAATCTGGAGATTAGAGATAATGACACTGAATTTACGCATAATGGCTCCTAATCGAATCGTTTGGACCAATGAGGTCCAAGAGATTATTTTATCAACGAATAGTGGACGAATCGGTATATTACCCAATCATGCCCCTTTATTAACCGCTTTGGATATAGGGATTATAAAAATACGTCTCAGGGAACAATGGTCCACTATGGCATTAATGGGTGGTTTTGCCATGATAGAGAATAATCAAATGATTGTTCTAGTTAATGAAGCTGAAAAAGCTATTGAAATCGATTCCCGTGAAGCTCAGGAAACGTTTGAAACGGCTAGAACCAATTTAACTCAGGCAGGGAGCAGTAGGAAACAAAGCATCGAGGCTAATTTGGCCTTCAAGAGGGCCAAAGCGAGATTGGAAGCGATTGACACAAATACTTACCCAGCCTCCGACTGAGGCCTCTTTAAAAAACACTATATATTATATGATAATATATCATATGATGTAGGAAATATTAGATGTCATTTGTTAATGACATCTAATATTACTTATCCGATATGAACTATTTGGTACAAATGGACCTACTATTGGATTCGAACCAATGACTCTCGCCGTATGGAAGCGATACTCCAACCACTGAGTTAAGTAGGCGTAACCACAACTGCTTCCACCATTATATCCATGGGAAATATTTGATCCAGAATCGACCTATAAATCAGTCTTGACAAAAAGTGTGAGGATTTTATATTATTCAGATGCTCAATGCCACGATGCAGAGGACTATAGCTCAGTGGTAGAGCACCTCGTTTACACGTGCGCCAATGATTGACAAAAAAACTATCGAAAATTTCGATTTATGATACGAAATGATTCGTTAAATATAAATGTAGGTGTCTTACTTCCTGATCGGATCCGGGAGAACAATAGCTTGACATAAAGAATTTTGAGTTCTTTCTCTTACATGAAAATTATATGAAAAACTCAATCTGGATCGACGATATGGTTAAGTTTCCAGTCCCCAATGATATTTATTACATGATAAGAGCATTACGAGGAACTCTAGATATTCTTTCTCTTGCTTCACGGACTTAAGGGTGTATAGAGTTTCGTGTAGATGAAGCAATAGAAACTGTTTCAAAAGTTAAATCCATGTATAGGAAAAAACAGGCCTAAATCGGTATACAAGTATTTTTGAAAAATTTGGGGATCGCATTCCAAGCACGCGGAACCATCGTATTATTCGATAGAAAGAGGATGGTGATGTAACTAGATCAAATACTGGTTAATTAATGAGCCCAATGCATAGAAAAAAATGCATGTTGGGTTCCTGGGACAGTAAGTAGCTAGAAATCGAGAGAAAAGACGATTCTATACTGTTTAACCGAGAATGCCTACGGTTCGAATCCGTATAGTCCTAATTATTCTTAATTATATCTCTTTACTTTATATCGATTTCTTTTTTTTTTTCTTTCCGATTTGGGATAAATAGAATGAGTTGGTAAAGAGCCAGACAGTAGGCTTCCCCCCGTCGATCACTGGAACGGAATAAAGAGGTTCCATTACATGAATAGGCTGATTAGGTTCAGTGGGTGTTGAGTAGGATGATATGACTAGTTTCAGTAAGTTAAATAGGATAACTAAGTCGAATAGTATGAGTTTTTTCAACAGATAGTATGAATAGAATTAGTTACTCTAGCAAGGGAAAAATTTATTATGCCTCAATCTCAAAAATATTCATATTTTTGGATGTTATTACTGACGGTTAGTTCTTTCCCCACAATCATTTCTTTGCTCTCGAAATTCATAACACCAATGGATGGAGGGACAGAAAGATTCACGAGTTATGAGTCAGGTATAGAACCGATTGGAGAGGCTTGTATTCAATTCCGGATTCGCTATTATATGTTTGCCTTAGTTTCTGTTATCTTTGATGTCGAAACAGTTTTTCTTTATCCATGGGCTATGAGTTTTTATGACCCCGGTATACAATCTTTCATCGAAGCCTTGGTTTTTATCTCTATTCCGATCGTTGGTCGATCCTGAACCAGGTAGTTTCTTGGCTAGCATATATGATGATGCAGATCGACCCGAAGAAATATATATCAAAATTTACGTATCGAGAAAAGACCCAATAATTCCATCTATTTTTTGGATATGGAATTTGGATATGGAAAGGCTCCGATTTCCAGGAGCGAGAGTCGTATGATATGTTTGAAATAGTTTATGGAAGACATCCACATCTGAGGCGTATCTTAATGCCTGATAGTTGGATTGGTTGGCCTTTGCGAAAAGATTATATCGTACCAGATTTTTATGAACGATGCGTATTGATTTATATCAATATCTGCTCATACATATAGATGATGGATATTAGAAAAAATTGCCAGAAACCAGAATTGAACTGGTGACACGAGGATTTTCAATCCTCTGCTCTACCGACTGAGCTATCCCGGCGAGTTTATTCCATGCAATCGCATCATAGGAATTTCATGGATTTCTACTAGTTCGAAATGCGCAAAATTGGTTTCTGCGGATTCTTTACCTATTGGGTGGGGGTGGAGGGACTTGAACCCTCACGGTCTGTGAAGCCAACGGATTTTCTTCCCACGACGCTTTGCACCGCGGCCGAATGGAATAGATATAATGAATCTAAATATATGACCAGTGAGAACGGACTCTCTCTTCATCTCCATCTTCGAATCCCTGACTACCGGTTTCACCAGATAATAAGATTATTGAAATATTTGTCAGTGATTACTAATTTTTTGGTTAGGATGGTTCCCTTTGAGTCTCTGCACCTATTTCATAATCGAAAGTTGGCTCAGGATTGCCTAATATGTTTACAACCTAGGTTTCCCTGCATATGGGAACAATCACCCAGTCGATTTCTCCACTGAGGCTCGATCAAATTAAGTCCACAGCGTCTACCAATTTCGCCACACCCCCCAGACCTACGCAATCACAAAATAATTATTACTTGAGTAATTCAATATTCTTCTTTTATTTCGTCAATATCCAGTCATCACAACGAATTATAGCTTCTTTCAAATTACTATGCAATACTTTAACCTATTACTGGGGAGGACAAGGAACCCATGATTACTTCTTCTTATTCCTCGACCAATAAATAAACGTGATTAAATCATGACCAAGGAATTTTCCCCGATTTTTTGTCAAAAAAATCTAATCATTAGCCCGTTTGGCTCAGGGGTTAGAGCTTCGTACTTGTAATGCGATAGTCATCGGTTCGACTCCGATAACGGGCTCATCCATTTGTCCAAAAAAACTCACTTCAAAAAATACTGAATGAGGAAATATGAATTGGTGAAATTATATAATTTATATATATATAATTCATTTGATGGGTTCATTATGATGCCATAGTCTCTTGATAGTGAGGAACAATCCCTGGAAGCAATTCGCATAATACCTTTCGTCACTTGTTGTTACCCATACGGCATTAAGGAGTTTCTATGTCCCGTTACCGCGGACCGCGTATGAAGATGATACGTCGCCCAGGTACTCTACCAGGTTTGACTAGTAAAACACCCGGAACGAAAGTGGGTTCTAGTGATCGATCAACATCGAGTAAAAAGATTTCTCAATATCGTATCCGATTGGAGGAGAAGCAAAAATTGCGTCTCCATTACGGATTGACGGAAAGGCAATTGCTAAAATATGTTTTTACCGCTAGAGGGGCGAAAGGTTCGACGGGTCAATTATTATTACAGCTGCTTGAAATGCGTCTGGATAATACAATTTTTCGTCTAGGTATAGTTCCAACGATTCCTGCAGCGAGACAATTGGTTAATCATCGACATGTGTCAATAAATGAACATATAATTGATATACCGAGTTATAACTGCAAACCGGGGGATGTTATTACAATAAACAATCGTGAGAAATGTCGATTAGTCGATCGGAGGGATATGAATTCATTACAGAAGCCGGAGATACCGAATCATTTGACTTTTGATTCAAAAGAATTTCTTGGATCGGTGCAGCAAATAATTGACCGCGATTGGATTGATTTAAAAATTAATGAATTGTTGGTTGTGGAATATTACTCCCGTCGAGTTTGATGAAAGAGGATACGGAAATGATTGGGGGGGGGTATTATGAACTTATTGCCGCGACCGGAAAGGAAAGGGAGGAATGGGAGTAGGGAAAACACGATAGGGAAAGAGAGGGATTCGAACCCTCGGTAGACAAAGCCTACATAGCATTTCCAATGCTACATCTTAGACCACTCAATCATCTTTCCAGCAATATTCTATAATGAATATAACCTATAGGGTTATATTGTGGCAACATAGTATCATTTTAAACTTGGATTGAGCAAGAAAATCTATTTCAATGGGGAATAGGTAGCGAAACATTTTTGTGATCTCATGTCCGGAAAAAGAATGGGATAAGATAATTTTAATAGATTCGTGATCAAATATGCCTAGATCCCAAAAAAATGATAATTTTATTGATAAAACCTTCACAATCGTAGCTGATATTTTATTACGAATGATTCCGACGACACAGCGTGAGAAAGAAGCATCCACTCATTATAGAGATGGTGCGACTCGAGCTTGAATCCCAAAATTGATTTGATACCATTGAATTCTACTAGATACTTCTGCCTGGTGAGGGTGAATTATCAGGATAAGGAATAAATCCTTCCGTCGAATATCCTCGATTGAAATAACCTTGAATGCTAAGTTATGACGATAGTATCGAGCGAGAGGTCAAACCTATGCGTAGGCATTACTTACATTGGGTATAGGTATATAGATAATAGGAAGCATTACGTGCAGGAATTGGCAATACAAAAGCTTCGTCACAATCAAAAAAATTTAATTCAAGACCAAAATATGGTTGGGTGAACAAATGTCCATTTCATTTGTATTTCGGATATCCAGAAAACCATCGGAGATTGCCGGAAGAGCTAAACCTACATAATACGAGGCATTGGAAACGAAGAAACTTTTGGAGTATCCACATTATATGCTCCTCACCTTTAAAAAGGGATGGTTAGATATCTTTCATAGAGACACTAACCCAAATAATTATGATGCCGGTTCGGAAACAGGAAGAGATACTATCTCATGATATTACCACTACAGCCATCACCGTAGATCATTTATTTTTTCTCATATATTATAACCGAGAAGCCGTATGAAGTTCGAGTTTCATGTACGGTTTCGAAACGGGGTTCAGAAATGTACAACCGTAACGAATGTCAGCTCAATCTGAAGGTGAATATGCAGAAGCGTTACGAAATTATTACGAAGCAATGCGTCTAGAAATCGATCCATATGATCGAAGTTATATACTCTACAATATAGGTCTCATCCATACGAGTAACGGAGACCATATCAAACTTGGAATATTATTTCCAAGCCCTGGAACGTAATCCCTCCCTTCCCCAAGCTCTTAATAATATGGCTGTAATTTGTCATTACGTGCGACTATCTATGTCACAGATTCTATTAGTTAGAAAAAACTATCCGTGAATGAGAAGAAATCGGGGTTATCTACATATCAATCATGAAGTTGTGATTTGTTTATAGCCGTAGTAAAAAAATCATGGGAACCTAATCGTGATGAGGGAACCTGAGAACTCTATGGATAATTGACTGAATCGAAGAAAGCATCATAAGAATTATTCATTAAGAATTCTAGGTTGATACGATGAGATCCTAGAGATGCCATCAATTAACTAAAATCTGGAAATCAATTTCTGTAATTAGAATTGAGTGGATTGCTAAAAGATGGTGGTGTAGAATCAGATCCTACGGATATATCAATAATTTCCAATCGATCGCGAATTGAAGGAATAAGAAGCTTCTGCAATTTCGTCAAGATAGTTATCGTCCGAAGAAATATTTCGTTCTTGATGAACGAAATCATCTTCAATGATAGGAGAAAAGATGAATTCGTACTAATGTCCTTATCTAGTGGTCGTGGCTATTGGCAAGAGCTTATTGAATCAATCGTTTGGGCTCACAATGAGTTAAAAGTTGCTCCTGCTATTCAGCCTAGGGCCCTGAGTATCGTACAAGGCCGTGCTGTGGGAGTAGCTCATTACCTTCTAGGTGGAATTGCTACGACATGGGCATTCTTTCTAGCAAGAATTATTGCAGTAGGATAATGGCTAAGGAGGATTTGAAAAGCATTATGGCATCAAGATTTCCAAGGTTCAGCCAGGGCCTATCCCAAGACCCAACAACTCGTCGTATTTGGTTCGGTATTGCCACCGCACATGACTTTGAAAGTCATGATGATATGACCGAGGAGCGTCTTTACCAAAAAGTTTTTGCTTCGCATTTCGGTCAATTAGCTATAATTTTCCTATGGACTTCTGGTAATTTATTCCATGTTGCTTGGCAAGGTAATTTCGAGATATGGGTGCAAGACCCTTTACATGTAGGACCAATTGCCCATGCCATTTGGGATCCTCATTTTGGTCAACCAGCAGTTGAAGCTTTTACTCGGGGAGGAGCTTCGGGACCAGTTAATATTGCGTATTTTGGGGTATATCAATGGTGGTATACAATTGGTTTACGCACGAATCAAGATCTCTGTAATGGAGCTCTTTTCCTGGTTTTTCTTTCCTCCCTTTGTCGGTTGGTTGCACCTGCAACCGAAATGGGAACCTCGAGTTTCGTGGTTCAAAAACGCTGAATCCCGTTTAAATCATCATTTGGCAGGACTTTTTGGTGTGAGTTCTTTGGCCTGGACAGGTCATTTGGTTCATATCGCGATTCCCGAATCGAGAGGTGGACATGTGAGATGGAATAATTTTCTGACCGCCTTGCCGCACTCTCCCTCAGGGTCTGGGGCCTTTCTTCACGGGTCAGTGGAATATATATGCTCGAAACGTCGATTCGAGTGATCATTTCTTTGGTACTTCCCGAGGTGCTGGTACTGCCATCTCAACCTCCATCGGAGGGTTCCATCCACAGACTCAAAGTTTATGGTTGACAGATATGGCCCATCATCATTTAGCTATTGCAGTTATTTTTATTATAGCTGGTCATATGTATAGAACCAATTTCGGGATTGGACATAGTATCGAAGAAATCCTTGAGACGCATACTCCCCCTGGGGGCCGACTGGGTCGGGGACATAAAGGTCTCTACGACACGATACTCCCTCCATTTCCAATTAGGTCTGGCTCTAGCTTCTTTGGGAGTGATAACCTCATTAGTTGCGCAGCATATGTATTCTTTACCCTCCTATGCATTTCTTGCACAAGATTTTACAACCCAGGCCGCGTTGTATACTCATCATCAATACATAGCTGGGTTTATTATGACAGGTGCTTTCGCTCATGGGGCTATTTTCTTCATCATTACGACCCTGAACGAAATAGAGATAACGTCCTGGCTCGAATGTTGGAACATGAAGAAGCTATTATATCCCATTCGAGTTGGGCTAGTTTATTTTTAGGTTCTCATACCCTAGGACTTTATGTTCATGACGACGCAATGCTTGCTTTCGGTACCCCCGAGAAACAAATCTTAATCGAACCTGTTTTTGCCCAGTGGATACAATCTACTCATGGTAAAGCATTCTATGGTTTCGATGTACTTCTATCTTTACCAAGTAGTCCAGCTTCCAATGCCGGTCAGAGTATTTGGTTACCTGGTTGGATGCTGTAAATGGCAACAGCAATTCACTCTTCCTAACAATAGGTCCGGGTGATTTCTTAGTCCATCACGCTATTGCCTTGGGCCTACATACAACTACGCTCATTTTGGTCAAAGGTGCTTTAGATGCACGTGGATCGAAATTGATGCCGGATAAGAAAGAATTTGGTTATAGTTTTCCATGCGACGGTCCCGGTCGAGGTGGAACCTGTGATATCTCCGCCTGGGATGCTTTCTACTTAGCAGTTTTTTGGATGCTAAATACTATTGGGTGGGTCACTTTCTATTGGCATTGGAAACATATCACACTTTGGCAAGGAAATATGGCACAATTCAATGAATCCTCCACCTATTTAATGGGTTGGTTAAGAGATTATTTATGGTTAAACTCTTCACAATTGATTAATGGATATAATCCCTTCGGAATGAATAGTTTATCAGTTTGGGCTTGGATGTTTTTATTCGGACATCTCGTTCGGGCGACCGGATTTATGTTCCTAATATCATGGCGTGGTTATTGGCAAGAACTTATTGAAACTTTAGCTTGGGCTCATGAACGTACTCCGTTAGCTAATTTGGTTGGATGGAAGGATAAACCAGTTGCTCCCTCCATTGTTCAAGCGAGATTAGTTGGATTGGCTCATTTCTCCGTAGGTTATATATTTACTTATGCCGCTTTTCTAACTTATGCCGCTTTTCTAATCGCTTCTACATCTGGTAGATTCGGTTGATTCATAATCAAATTTAGCAAAGATATAACTCTGTGGACGGAACGATCATGGCGAAAAAGAGTCTTATTCAAAGGGAGATGAAGAGGCGAATATTGAACAGAAAATACAGTTCCTTACGCAAATTTCTGAGGGAGAAAATAGATAAGGTATCGTCGTTGGATGAAAGGTGGAAGATTCGTAAGAACTTGCAATCTCTACCCCGCAATAGTGCACCCAGTCGCCAACGCCGCCGATGTTTTATAACCGGGAGATCCAGAGCTAATTACCGTGATTTTGGATTATCCAGACATCTATTGCGTGAAATGGCTCATTCATGTCTATTACCGGGAATCACTAAATCGAGTTGGTGAGAATTGCGGATACAGATAACATAGAATCCCCCTATCCCCTGGGGTGGGGGATTCTATTGTGAATAATTTGCATAGGTTGTTCCTGAGATGGTACTATTTATCGTACCGAAGAAACGCGGGGTAGAGCGGTTTGGTAGCTCGCAAGGCTCATAACCTTGAGGTCATAGGTTCGAATCCTGTCTCCGCCATAGGAAATCGCCTATATGTTATGGGTCACCCCCATAAAGGGCGGGTAGCGGGAATCGAACCCGCGTATTCTCCTTGGCAAAGAGATGTTTTACCATTAAACTATACTCGCATCTTATCTGACTTGACATACTCAAATAATATATCATGTCGTAGCTATATATTATATACATACATACATCAGCGTTATATGTTATATTTTACACAAATATGAGATTTTTCATTGATAACAATCATTCATTGTTAGGGATTTCTATTCCCCCTCCCAAATTTGCTCAAGATTTGCTATGGAACAAAAATAATCCATGGGCCGGGGAAGGGAGGGAAGATCCATGAAAAAATCAAATAAGCAACTATTGAAAATTAAGATATAGATGAATTCAGAATACCCACCAAGGAAACTAATCCAATCCACAATGATACACCTGAAAAAACAGCATTTTCATTGCTCAGCCAACCATCGGGAGGAGCTGATACAACGGGTACACCAACTACTAATAGAAATGAAATACTGATCAATGCAAACACAGCTAGTTGAAACGCTATAATCATAGTAGTAGTTCCTGAAAGTTTGCTAATAATTGTTGATGGTGATGATGTTGACGATGACGATGACGGTAGCTGTAGTAGCAGCGGATCGACAGAAACTTCATCATCAACAAATATTTCCGATTCGATCTCATCCAGGAGAGATGGCCGAGTGGTTTATGGCGTCGGTCTTGAAAATCGATATAGTTCCTGAAACTATCGAGGGTTCAAATCCCTCTCTCTCCTTCAAAAGTGACGAGATTTGGAAAGGGGGAAGAAATGGATGAGAAAGAAATTGCAGTATAAGCATTTTCAAGCTCTTTCTCATTCATTTCTCCCATGATTATTCTAATTGAGAGGAGTCATAGATGATACTGGTTCGAAATCGCGATCAATTCCCTTTTCGAAACCGGCAGCGGCCGCGCGTGCCCTTCCTGCATGCCATAAATGACCCACGAAGAAAAAGAAACCCAAAACGAAATGGGAAGTTGATAACCAACTCCGAGGCGAGACATAGTTGACGGCATCAATTTCCGTGGCTACTCCACCTACAGAATTAAGTGAACCTAGGGGGGCATGAGTCATGTATTCAGCGGAACGCCGTTCTTGCCATGGTTGTATATCCCTTCTCAATCTACTCAGATCTAGACCATTTGGGCCTCGTAATGGTTCTAACCATGGAGCCTCGTAGATCCCAGAAACGCATAGTTTCTCCACCAAAAATAATTTCTCCGGTGGGTGAACGCATGATATATTTACCCAGACCCGTAGGTCCTTGAGCTGAACCTACATTGGCTCCGAGACGCTGATCTCTGACCAAAAAAGTAAAAGCCTGAGCTTGAGAAGCTTCTGGACCAGTTGGTCCATAAAATTCGCTGGGATAAGCTGTATTGTTGAACCAAACGAAGCAACAGGCAATCGAACCAAAAATGGAAATAGCTGCTAAACCATAGGATAAATAAGCCTCTCCGGACCAAACGAGAGCGCGCCGGGCCCAAGCAGAAGGTTTTGTCAAAATATGCCATACCCCGCCTGAGACACAGATACAGCCCAGCCACACATGTCCCCCAATTATATCCTCGAGATTATCGACACTAACGATCCAACCTTCGCCACCAAAGGGTGATTTGAGTAAATAATTGAATATTACACTCGGATTGAGGGTCGAATTTGTTATTCTTCCCACATCTCCACCACCAGGAGCCCAAGTGTCATATATACCCCCGAAATAAGAAGCTTTAGGAACCCCGGGAGAAAAGCACCGACACCTAATAGAATCAAATGAATGCCTAAAATAGTAGTCATTTTGTTTTTGTCCTTCCATACGTACCCGAAGAAGGGAAAGGATTCTTCCAAAGTTTCTGGTCCGATAAGTGCGTGATAGAGACCCCCAAAACCTAAGACAGCAGAGGATATTAGATGAATAACTCCAGATACGAAGTACGGGAAAGTATCCACGATTTCTCCCCCGGGACCGACACCCCAACCCAAAGTGGCTAGATGGGGTAGTAAAATCAATCCCTGTTCATACATCGGTTTTTCCGGGACAAAATGAGCTACTTCGAACAGATTCATTGCTCCCGCCCAAGAAACGATTGATCCAGCATGAGCAACATGAGCACTTAGTAATTTACCGGATAGATTAATGAGTCTGGCATTACCTGCCCACCAGGCAAAACCTGTAGTTTCTTGATCACGACCACCTAAAGCTAAGGTTCCATTAAAGAGCGTTTCCACGTGGTAGAACCTCCTCGGGGAATACAAGATTTTCATGAGGCTGATCCTGAGCCGCCATCCAGGCCCGAATACCTTCATTTAATAAAATATTTTTGGTATAGAAAGTTTCGAATTCAGGATCTTCTGCTGCACGAATTTCCTGGGAGACAAAATCATATGCGCGTAGATTCAGAGCTAACCCAGCAACTCCAATGGCACTCATCCATAAACCAGTTACTGGTACAAATAGCATGAAGAAATGTAACCAACGTTTATTGGAAAAAGCAACACCAAAAATTTGGGACCAAAACCTATTTGCAGTAACCATGGAATATGTCTCTTCCGATTGGGTTGGGTTGAAGGCACGAAACGTGTTTGCCCCGTCACCATCTTCAAACAAAGTATTCTCAACGGTGGCGCCATGGATAGCGCATAGAAGAGCTGCACCTAAAACACCGGCAACTCCCATCATATGGAATGGATTCAAGGTCCAATTATGGAGGCCTTGGAAGGGGGGGGGGGGGGGAAGGGGATAGACCTAGAAATAGCAGCAACACCAAAACTGGGTGCAAAAAACCACCCAGATTGACCCAAGGGATAGATCAAGAAAACGGATACAAAAACTGCGATTGGACCGGAGAAAGCGATTGCGTTGTAAGGACGTAATTGAACAGATCGAGCAAGTTCAAATTGGCGTAACATAAAACCGATTAGACCGAAAGAACCGTGAAGAGCAACGAACGTCCATAAACCACCTAATTGGCACCAACGAGTGAAATCACCCTGTGCCTCAGGTCCCCAAAGTAATAATAGGGAATGTGCCAAACTATTTGCTGGGGTCGAGACCGCGGCAGTTAAAAAATTACAGCCTTCCAAGTAGGAACTAGCTAATCCATGAGTATACCATGAGGTCACGAAAGTTGTGCCGGTGAACCAACCACCCAGGGCGAAATACGCGCATGGAAAAAGTAATAGACCAGACCAACCTACGAATACGAAACGGTCTCTCCTCAGCCAATCATCCATGCTATCGAATAAACCTTTCGGTTCTTTGGAAGACTTTCCAATGGCTATAGTCATAACGATTACTCCCTATTAAGTTACTTTAACCATTTATAAGTACCTGAGTAAACGAAGTTTTCTAATCGTGTACCAATTTGTCCCTATATACCTCAGTCGATTCCGCATCGGAATTCAATCCGAGAGAGATTTAACTTTTCTTTTCTTTACTGCGATTCCTTTACATTTTGCTTGCTCGGAACTAAATACTTGGACTCTTCCCTCATCCAACCCTGAAACAATAATTAATCGGCTCAACTAATCATTAAAACATGAATCTTTCGAACAGCTCAACTAATCATTGTACCATGAATCCCTCGAGCAACTCAACTAATCATTATACTATGAATTTTTTTGGCAGCTTACCAAATCATTGTACCATGAATCAATTTGGTAACTTGACTGACCAAATATTTATTTGTAAATATTTGGAAGGAAACATATATAGAATCGAATCATTTGTGGTGCATACGAATTCGGTACACTAGATTCTCCAGATTCAATCAACTCTTCCATCACAAAAAGGATGTGACATAACGGATTATGAATTCAAATCTATCGAGGTTCATGAGCAAGCCGTCGCATTACACTATACTTATCCTACCCGAAATAATTGAAATATAATGAACAATTTCGGTGTCCAAATTATCGGGATGAAAAAATGGTTCAGTCTGATGTATTATTAATATCTAGTGAAAATAATAGAGTCGTCAACCCGCTCCGATTATCCCTTTCCGAATCAAGAAGAATTGAAGGCCCCTTACCAGATTCGAACCGATGACTTACGCCTTACCGTGGCGTCACTCTACCACTGAGTTAAAGGGGCAACCAGTATTAGATTGAACTCGGCCATGTGATTATAACGAAATCACTAACTAAATATGCAAAGATGAATGAGTTGATAATACTGTTTAACGAATCTGTTAGTGCTCTCTGGGAAGGGGAGCGTGTGTCGACTGAGGATTAATGGTCGAAGGTCGCGTACAATATTTCTATCCATTATATCTCCCTACCCAATCAACAATATATGGGTCTGTTATCAGGTTTTGGCTACGAAATAAATTACTAGCCCCCTGCTTGCGGCGATGGCTCCAATTCTGGACGTTGTCGACACAACTGCCATGACCGCCAAAGCGGAGCGCGTCGACAGCAGCCATTTCGATGTTGCTCATTCGACGAAGTGGGTTTTTCTATTAAACGATTTTCAGAATTCGTCTTCCAAGCCCATGGAGTCTATGCTCCGTTCTTTACAGTCGCCCCGTTCTCTACAGTCCGGAAGGTACAAGTGCGACAACCGTCACGCCCACCTAGTTACATCATAGGGCGGCGGGTTCAGGCCGTTATAGACGGAACGACATCCTGGAAGCAACGTCTAACTATATCGGACGATGACATCGGGGTCATTTGGTGGTCCAGGAGTACTTTCATCTATTAATGAATCATAATGATTTACCATCCATATCGAGATATTCTGTTGCCAAGCATCTGTTGTAGTATATGCCCGTAGGGAAACCTCAAATCTTGGTTCGATATAAAGTCTTTGCGCGAACGATTTGACATGTAAATTTCGAAAAGCTTGATAGCCTATCGGAATATCTAAACTCCACGGAAAAAAAGTTCCACGAAGATTGAGCTGAATAAACTTTCTTTTATGAGTAATTGTTTCAATCTCAACAGGTGTTAATTGTGCATCCCCTACAGATTTTATACTGAATTCATGAGGACGTAGAAAAAAACGGTGCTTATGCATAGATCCGTTAACAAAAATTTCCTTCCAGATCGAATTGGATAAAAATTTGTACGAAGTCACTGAATCCTTAGATTCCGGAGTAGTTGCAATCGATTCGTTTGAGCCGGGCATTTCGACTAATGAAGATACCGACGAAAAGATTGATGGGTCGATCATAAAGGCTTTTTGGTTTACCTCGTTGCACCCCCCTTCGAAATAGCTATCTCATCAGCCATTTAAATGGCTTCTCCCTCATCATGAGTTACCATAATTGTCGTTACTTTATTACCTTGCAAGTAATATTTCAACCATTTCCTTAGATGTCTACGCAATTCCCCATCCAATACACCGAAAGGTTCATCCGATAGAAGAAAATCAGGTCGAATTGCTAAACCCCGAGCAAGTGCGACACGTTGTTTCTGCCCTCCAGAAAGTTTCGAAGGATACTCGAAAGAAATATCTGCGATTCGTAAACGATTTAATAAATCATTCACTTCATTTTTGATTTCATGAGATGGATATCTTCGTAGCTGAAGTCCAAATGATATATTCTCATAGACTGTCATATGTTTGAAAGGCGCATAATTCCGAAATACAAAACTCATCCTTCGATATTGTGTAGAAACAGTAGTCATATCTATACCACGTAACCAAATGCTTCCGTGATCACAATCGTCAAGACCCGCAATAATTCGTAATAAGCTAGATTTGCCGGGGCCAGAGGGACCCATAATAACTGTCGAGGAAGATTCTGGTACGTACAGACTTACACGATCGAGTATTTTTGAATCACCCAATAATTTTGATACTTTGTGAACCAGAATACTCATATCGATTTCTCCCATCAGGAAGTAGTAGTTTTTACTAAATTCCATTGTTTTTATAACATCATAACGCCATATCCGGTAAAAGTACGAATTCGTAATCAAGATTTACGAATTTTTTAATGTACTATTGACACCGAATGATATATTGGATAAAATAGAGCTAAGAATTCAAAAGCCCCCATCGTCTAGTGGCCCAGGACATCTCTCTTTCAAGGAGGCAACGGGGATTCGACTTCCCCTGGGGGTAATGGGAAAAAATATTTTGAATGATTCATAAGCATTCTTTGGAATTTGAGTGGAGAAGGAATAAAGTATTTTTACCCGGGTCGATGCTCGAGTGGTTAATGGGGACGGATTGTAGATCCGCTGGTAATGCCTACGCTGGTTCAAATCCAGCTCGACCCAACGATGAACCCAGCTCGGACGCGAATTGATAAAATTATCAAAGTATGATTTATTACTGAATCGTGAATGAAACATTCTGGATTCGGTGGGATTGTAGTTCAATTGGTTAGAGTACCGCCCTGTCAAGGCGGAAGTTGCGGGTTCGAGCCCCGTCAATCCCGACCTTCACAAAAATTCCTGGACGAATAGGTAGTTATTATCCAATATCTGAAATATTCCCAGGGTTTGTATGGAATTAATTCATACTCCTCAGTGTAAGTTTCAATTTATTGAGGATGGTAAAAACAGGTATAGAAATAATCTCTCCAATTTGTTGGTCTATAGAGGAGTCTATACCATGCAGATTTCGGATATTTTTTAAGAATTGTGGATCGTCTCGAATTCTCATTTATTATCTCCTTCACCCCTCCCCATCCCCGCCACACCAATAATTAGCTATTTCTCATGTTTCGATTATGAATGAGATATCCAATTTCATTTCCAAGAAGTCTTTTTTTCATGAATAACATTTCCGTCGCCCGATCCAATAATATTTTATTGGATGAGAAAAATCCCAGCAAGTATTGATAACTCTCTGAAAGAGCTGTATGAGTGAAAGAACTGTTCAATAATGGATTTGTGATTCCAAGCCATCTCTGTCTTTGAGTTACCAATTCGAGACGAGGAAACTTTTCCGGTAAATTTTCAATCAACCAGCGTTGATATAAGTACACCGGAGTGAAAACTTGAGGTCGTCTTGATCGGGCACCAATCTCTTCAATCCGTTTCCACTTCTCGATATTCCGTCCCTCTCCCATGGAGAATTGATTCCACCAACGGACGGATAAATTATCAATCAACTCTTTATTGTATCCGCGACGGAGAAAGAAACGCTTAATCCTATGATTGAAGAGAGACCGTTCCCTTTCCCTCCTGACCCCGTAAGTAACATATAGTCTTCTCGACATTTCTTCATCCACAAAAAAATCTCGACGCGAGAAAATGAAGTTACGTATTGGTATAGATGAGCCCGTAGGATCCCAAAGAATTCGTTTCCCGATAAAGAATCTCGGCTTATTACCTACTCCTAGGTGCTCCATTCGATACTGTATTGATGACTGAAAAAATCCCGATATCTCCGATTGCTCATCGAACAAAATCTGTTCGAGTCGTAATTCCAATTCCTGCACATTCCTTTTCCTTACTCGTGGTAAAATTCTTTCATAAATGAGTTGATCTTTTCTTCCTTCCATCAGTTGATTGGGATGATTATTCACTCCCAATTTATCGAGAATAGTATATTCTCTGCTTCTAAGAAAATTTAATTCGTGTGGGAATTCAGAATCATTGGGTCTTTTCATCCAATCGAATAAATGGCTGCGGGAGAAGCTTAAACGCCAAGATCTGGGTGACCAAGCAGTGTTTTGGAATTCAAAGTTTCTTCCACCAAGAAGAATTTTTGGTTGAAATACCAACGACTTGTATTCGGAATTATTCTGAGGACGAATAGTACTGCTATCCGATATAGCAAATAGTCCGTTTTGTATGATACTTGAATAACTTTTTGTTGATAATATTTTGGTTTCTCGCTGTTCATGATTAACAAACTGGGTTCCGCGATTTTCTAACCATGAAAATTCCATAGGAAAACTTTCTAATATACTAGAGGCTAGGCTTAAATCGTTCTCCAATGATTTATCCAAGGGGATTAAAGTATCTGAATTCTTTTCCGGTAAGAACCACGAATCCCTAGCAGCTATTCCGGCTAAACAATTTAGAATATGAATAAGGATCGTAAATTCCTTCATTATTGAATTGTCAATGGACAATTCTAGGTACCATTGTGATAAGTAGTAAAAATTCTTTTTCCATAAATAATTACTAATACTTAAGAGATTGGTAAAAGATTTCTTTATTAAAATATTTTGTATAATAGCTTTTCCTATTTTGTAAAAGAGGACTCCAAAATTGTGGCGAAGATGCGATTGATTGTTCGTGTGGATAAATCTCAAAATTTGTCTGCGAGAAGCTAATTCGATAGTATCGGCGCAGACGAATGATTTGTTTCTCGTAATACTTATTAGTGATACTTCATTAGTAAGTACTGACAAATCACGAATACTGTATCCCGTGGTTCTAGAATACACATTCTGGTATAATAAATTATTTATCAATCGGAGATTATTCTTGTCTAGTAGGATGAAGAAATGGTTATTTCTTCGAGATTTATTACATACTCGAGTATTTATTACCCGATCTAATCGCTCAGTCGAAATTAAGGCAGGATCAACTTTTCCCGGAAGATGAGTTGAGCCGATTACAATAAGATTTCTTTCGGCTCGAGTTTTTATAGAATTGGTTTGGAAATATCTCAATAAAATACCGAGCAGAAATGTCGGTTCAGACTCAATACTCCAAGTTGGATAATTTACATCTAGTCGATGAATATTTCGTATCCATATCATGCAAGATGACATTCCCCTTGTAAAATCTAGAATGAGATTCAATCTGCGTAAACTTTCTACCAGAATATTCATCCAGCTATCTGTTATGATATCTGGTTTGTTATATAAAAACCTATCCATATCTATTCCTAGTAAAGGAACACAAGAATCTGCTGCGAAATTTTTGATTAAAAATGAACGTCCAGTTTCTATTGGACCTACCAATAAGATACCGTTCGCACTATATAATCCGGATTGAAGCGGTATTGGTATTTGTGGAATCCTGGCATCCATTTTTCTTTCTCGACATAATAATGTTTGTGAAAATATCATTTTTTCCAAGGAAGCCAAATAGATCCATTTATTTGTTAATCCCAATGGGTAATAAATTAAATTCTTCCTCAATATCTCAGACAAATACCGGAGATATGAAAACCCTTGCTGATTCGTCACTCGGTAACCGGATCTATTACTCAGAAGTTCCCGCTTGGGATATAATTCAAAACCGTATCGTTCTATCCTCGTATGTGTGATCAGAGATTGGACCAATAGATTCTTTCCCCTACGAGAAAGATCCAAACCTTTGTTATTCATTAACCACTCATCCAACCGTCTCTTTGTCAATAGATAAAATCGAATATTCCTCACGCAGTGCTTCAAATTTTCTAAAAGATAAATTATCGAATTTTCTATTTTATTTGATCCCGCCTCATTGAGAGACATCGATCCGTTGGAATAAAAAGCTCGTGAAGTATCTGCTAAATATTCGATGGTCTCAAAATGTTCCCATAAACATAAGGAATCTGAACCGATCAAAATCGAAATAGGATTTTGCTGAGACAACAGCATAAAGGACGCGAAGATTAGAACGGTCCATAGCCAATTCCAACTACTTATTAATCGAGAATCCAACCGATTGAATTTTGGAACTACTTTATCTTCCTCATCGAAAAAAGAATCTGAAGCCCAAACGAAATCTGAATCATATGAATCCCTTACCTTCTTCAACGAATTCACCAAAGTCTTTTCCATGATTCGCATGTGGTAGGACCCAAAAAATTCGAAGCAAATTTTAATGGCTGAAGAGGCTTTTCGAAATATTCCCAAGAACGGATGGGTGTGATATTCCCACCATTCGGGTGTAAAAAACCATGACATATATTTTCCGGACGAAAAAAATGGTCTTTCGAATAAATAGAAATGAAGGGATCGATTAAATATCGAAGATGCACTTCCACCTCCAGGGACTCCATTTTTGATCCCGTATTCCGAATCCTCATATCCAAAATACGAAGGAATCCTTTTTACCAATTGGGATATTTTTCTATTTCCACCTCGCATTAATGATACGTAACTTAACATATCGCGATGATATTTTTCCACCATCCCATCATACGGTCCCGATACCGGCATAATCCTAACGAAATCTTTCAAATAGATTTTTGTACATAAATAGTTTATGAGGAGTTGATAACAAATTACGCAGAAAGACTTTGATTTGACCCTATCAAGATCTTCATATAACATTCCTGATGATACAATAGTACATAGTTGTGACTTAGCAAGCATGTAATTATCTTTGCCGAAAGAAAAATATTTTTTTCTCGCAATGGCTGAAGCAAAATCATCCGATTTTGATAGATCTCTCAGGGCTTGGGAATATATGATGTCACGATCCCGAATACACATATTTCCTGGATGGAATAAAAATCGTTTATCACAATTCAAACGTAAATCGGGGATTGTGACTAATCCATGATTCGTTGTGCAATTCAATAACTCGGGATCGACTCTATGATTCTTCGTTCCAGCTATTAATGATTTGATTACCCAATCATTAGAAAATTCCCAAACGGTAAAGGAGTTCATTAGAAATTCTCGATCGAGATATTTCCCAGATCTATGGAATGATTGATTATATACGGAACGAAGGTCCGAATCTATGGTAGAAACTTGTGAAGAATCAGGAACTCTATCAATACCTTCAAAATAGTCGTTTCGAATAAGTGTTTTAAACAATTCTAGTGATTTCAATTCTCTTGAAAGATTACTAGGAACAAATCTTTTTGATGAATTGAAAATTATCCAATTGTAAATTTTATCGATCCATTTATAAATCTGAGAAATCGTGTTTTTGTATGTTTCAATATTCCATACGGAACTCTTCATTACAACTGCTTCTCGACCCATCGAGTACTCATGAGTAATCTTTCCTCGTCCCTGATTGCAAATTGATCCAGAAAATAATTTTTTTCCAGACAAATTTTTCAATAATTGGCTCAAATATTTTGAATAACGACTTCCTATGGAATTATAAGAATTCAATGACTTAATATAGATCGGGGTGAGAAAATAATCATTTATTAACTCATTTTCGCGATTGTAGTTAGAATTAGTATTTCTAATCCGCTCCGATGGTAGTGACAAAAACAACGAATTCAAATCCCTAATCTTTATAGATCGATCCATCAATAGATTCAATTGATTATTTCCTCTCATCAAATCTCGTTTCAATTTTATCTGATTCACAAATATGTTTGAATTTTTAGAACTAGGATGAATTAATGGAGACAGATGAGTTATCTCCGGAAGTAAATACTTCCATCCCTTCCGAAATCCGTAAATTCTATGACTCGTTATAAAATTGGGTTGAATAATATTATACACGGGATTGATTGGAAGGAAATAATTCCACAGAAGCCTCGAATAGTACTTGTGGCTATTTGGAGAAGAATTTGTTACGATACCATCTTTTTGTACATAATTGTCTGAGTAATAACGATTTCTTATATCCCTCACTGGGATTCGATCTAATTTTCTGCCGATACTTCCGCCTAATCTTCTTATCGAAAATAATTTGAGAAAGATTTGATAAATATATTTTCCAGAATTTATGATTCCTACTCTTTCTCCTTCTTGCTGCGAGGTCGAAAAATCTAGATCGCCTCTATCTTCCAAATATTCCTCATAAAACTTCATTGTTTCGAGACAGGACGAATCATTCGGGGCAGTTGTCTGAATTGGTGCAGGATCCATAATGGATTCCTCCACCATGTATCCCTCCTCCTTCACGTACGAGCCGGAATCATAGAAATATTTGACGAATTCTGATCCAGGAATTAATTCATGACTGAGTAAAGATTTACTACGAAAGACCAACGGATTGGGGAGATAAATTTCATACTCGTTCTTACTATTCCTGAGAAATTTAAACTTCCATTGGAGAGTATGGAATATTCTATTCAAACTTTGGGAATATTTCACATATATATCTCTATAATCGTTATTGCTGCGAGTTTGTTTCCGAATTCCCGTGAAATAAAAATCCCTTCGTCCCCTAATTCTCCCATTATCTGAGCAGTAGATGGAGATAAAGAGGAATGAAGCAAATAGAATCGGAGTATTTCGTATGAATCCATCATTCCTTCGTGAATCACGGAAATTGATTGTACAAAGGAGGATATGGAAATAGACCGACTCGATGAGATCCTTTCTTCTCGAAAATATCTTACCTAACAATTTGACGAAACTACATTTTGGCCACGACTTTGATGGAGTTCGAATCCCTAGCATTACACCCAAATCAAAAATTGTGTACAAAGATTCCTTTCTTAGTGATTTTTGTTTCATTGCTTTTCAACAGTTACGTAAGACTTTATCAATCGACCTATTCTCCGAATCAAATCTTGAATTAATTTCTTGTCCTCCCTCCATTTATTTAAAGTATAGCTCAGTCTCATAGATTCGTAAAGAGATAAAGTCTTTTTTCCAATAGTTCTTTCAATATTTTGAAACTAATTCACACCATTTATTCGTGTTTGTGGGAGCCATTCTTTCGGTTACTTATAAACTCTTTTTTACTTATATGTTAGTTTCTTCATGACCCCATGGAAAGAAACTTGCGTCGACTAGGGGGGGGGGGGGTTCAATAAATTCTTTCACCTACTCCGGGCGAACGACGGGAATTGAACCCGCGCGTGGAGGATCCACAATCCACTGCCTTAATCCACTTGGCTACGTCCGCCCCACCACCTACATATCCCTCCTCTCTTTCCCCCCCCCCCCCCACACACACATCGATCGAAAATAACGACCTCTAGGATTTGGGATCCCACAAGTCGTTATTTTTTTTCTCTCTTCCCTTTCTTCAATCCCCGATAATTCCGATTTCTCCGGTTCCTAATCAAAAAAATCTATCTCATTCTTTCATTCCTCCACCCAGGATTCCTAACCATTAATAGCAGGAGCTTCGACGGAGGCCAGATCTAGAGGAAATTTGTGGGCATTACGTTCATGCATAACTTCCATACCAAGGTTGGCACGGTTGATTATACCGGCCCAGGTGTTGATTACACGACCCTGGCTATCAACTACGGATTGGTTGAAATTAAAACCATTCAGATTGAAAGCCATGGTACTGATACCTGAAGCAGTGAACCAAATACCTGCAACGGGCCAAGCGGCCAGGAAGAAATGCAGTGAACGGGAATTATTGAAACTAGCATATTGAAAGATCAATCTACCAAAATATCCATGAGCAGCTACAATGTTATAAGTTTCTTCCTCTTGACCAAATTTATAACCTGCATTAGCGGATTCGTTTTCGGTAGTTTCTCGAATCAAACTGGAAGTTACAAGGGAACCATGCATAGCACTGAATAAAGAACCTCCAAATACACCAGCAACACCTAACATGTGAAACGGGTGCATAAGGATATTATGTTCAGCCTGGAATACGATCATGAAATTAAAAGTACCGGAGATACCCAAAGGCATACCGTCAGAGAAACTTCCTTGACCGATTGGATAAATCAAGAAAACTGCGGTGGCAGCGGCGACAGGAGCTAAGTAGGCAACAGCAATCCATGGACGCATACCTAGACGGAAACTTAGTTCCCACTCACGACCCATGTAGCAGGCTACACCAAGTAGAAAGTGAAGAACGATCAGTTCGTAGGGACCACCGTTGTATAACCATTCATCGACGGAAGCAGCTTCCCAGATGGGATAAAAATGTAAACCAATAGCTGCAGAGGTTGGAATAATTGCACCTGAAATGATATTATTTCCATAAAGAAGGGAGCCAGATACGGGTTCGCGAATACCATCAATATCTACTGGGGGAGCCGCGATGAAGGCGATAATGAATACGGAAGTTGCTGCTAATAAAGTGGGAATCATCAATACACCGAACCATCCGATGTATAGACGATTTTCGGTACTAGTGACCCAGTCACAGAAGCGACCCCAAATGCTTGCGCTTTCGCGTCTTTCTAAAGTTGCGGTCATGATAAAAGTGGATTTTCGAAATAATGAGGAATTTTCCCAAGCGATTAAACCTGTTAACCCATATTATTACACATATCCCATTAGTATGTCAACATCCTGTAAAAACACTTGTATCTTTTATGGGTTGCCCGGGACTCGAACCCGGAACTTGTCGGATGAAGTGGATTATCCCATCGGGATCAGATAGAAATATCTCTTCCCAAACCGTACATGCTATTTTCATCGCATACGGCTTTCTGCATGTGTCTTATTCATCTCCAACTATCCCACGGAATAGATATTTTTCGATTTTCGTAACAAATCCGCCAAAAAGTTTGTTTGGGTAATAGTTAAGCACCAAAACCTTTTTTCATCAGATTCTCTTTGCCACAAATTTGAGGGAATTGACTTTACTCCCTCCAAAACAACATAATTTCTGGCGAAATTCGAACCGTATCTTTTCCATACAGTGCGTATAGTACTTTTATGTCTACATGCCAGGGTTTTGGCACATGAAAATCGGAAAATATATTGTAATTGATACAAACCCTTTTTCTTGCAGCATCCACTATAGTAGTAAAAAATATTTCTCATTATTCGATCAAATCGATAGATTATTTCATTATCGGTCAAAGTTGTCCAGGACAATTTACAAATAGGGCGTCCTGAAGTATTGCAAAAACCTTCTTTGGCTAACGATCTAATCAAGGATATTATTGGGATGATACCGCAAAATCCTTTAATGACTAAACTCGTATTGATTGAAAAATCAAAAAATCGAATTCTAATCTTGATCAAATCATTTTTGGTATATAGAATATATCCCAAGATAGATAGGGGATTATTCGATAAATTCTTTACAGATATTCTGCATGGATCGAGCCAGGAATGAAGATACTTACTCCACAGAATAATAAATAAAATTTTCCAATCTTTGATTGATTCAAAATCCCCCTCTCCATCTATAACTAAAATTAAATGATTTTGAGATCTCACGTAATGAATCAAACAATTTTTTCGCGAAATAGTTCTGTCAGGTCGAGGATTTGATTTTTTCGAGACGGATTGTATCTTGCGGATGAATTCGGTTTTATCGAAAAGAAACCAAAATGGAGTACATTGAAATTTATAGATCTGTTTCCATAGGTGAATCAGACAGTATTCGATACTTTGAGTGCAAAAATTCCATAGAAAGCGATAAAAAAGATTTATCACCCGGTTTGACGAATTTGGAATTCTAAAATGATTACTTGTATGTAGCATTAATCTTAATAAATGCAAAAACGAAATATCCAGAATATGTTTGCGACAAATCCGAATCAAAATTTCGGGATGAACGCAATGAGGTATCGTGATATCTAAATAATTACTAGGATTATGAATCCTATCTTCTATGAAAGGAAATACCGAATGGATTGATTGATAACCATTCCATTCATTTATCCTTCCTGCTGAATCCCGAGATCGGGGTTGTAAGATAGGATTGGAAGCAATCATTAAAATTTCTCGAACAAATTGGGATTGATTGGTTAATTCATCAAAAAGAATAGATGGACTTTGTGATTGATGCAATTTCTTCATTAAATGTTTCAACATCACGAAATTGAATCCATAAGTCAAGCCATGAATAGTCGTATTTCTAACATATTCTGATTCATTGACGAAGCTATTATATACAATTCCGTAGAAATGATCCTGGAAGAGAAACAGATACAAAAACTTTTGTTGCCAATAACTACTTCTTCTAATTCCTCTAATTCCTCCAATTCCTCTAATTCCTCCTAGCTCATGAATGGCGGAAAAGGCTTCAGTCATGGTTTCTATATAAAATCTTCATCTTCCGTGAGCTTTTGTGATTTATTAGGTAATAAATTCAACACATGATGTAATCTATTGCAAGTTCAATTTCATGGATCTCTTCCGAAGAGATTACTCTTCCGACCTTGAAAGGATTTAAAAATTGGTCGGCATACAAGTAGATTCTACACATTAGTCGAAGTATTTAGGATTCATTCTTTGGTTCTAAATCCCAATATTTATTAAATATCAAGATTCATATCCCTCCTTGACGCGTTGTATGAAAAGAGCTCTTAACAACTCAATCGATACGAAGAGTTTGTTTCGGGAAGTGATTCCGAAGCAGGAAGCTGGTTCTTCTTCCACCAATGATTCAAGCAATTCAGCGTTATCCATTAACTTCAATCAATGAAAAAGCGACATGCTATTTTCTCCAAAAAGTTTCCTTATAGGATTAGTCGCGATATGATAGCTATTTCTTTATAATATGAATGATTTTTAGTCTCATCCGGATGTGAAAACGTTCAAGTCGCACTTGAAAGCCGAGTACTCTACCATTGAGTTAGCAACCCTCTCTGAGAGAAATAAGAAATAATAGGATTTGGAGGGAGAAATCTAAACAGAAAGAATAGATATGGAATTACTGAAATAATAATAATTACTAAATAATTATATATCGAAGAAGTCATTTTGTCAATTCAAGAATCTTTTCCTCAAATTTGATTCGGAGTTATCTCTTCTCCGACATCCATCTCGATTCGGAATTATCTCTTTTTCCTCAGCATCCATCTTGATAAAAAATTTAAGATTTCGGTTCTATCCATACTTCCTCCCCTCGGAACGAAAAGAATAAAATACAGATATAGGAATAACGAGACGGACGGATAATACAAAAATGCCTGGATGAAACCGGAAGAAGAATTCATAACTGTTTCCTTTTCTTTTTTTACCCTCCCCCCATCATCAGGAAGGCATATCTAGACATATCATTTCTTCCATCGAATTGAAATTCCAAATAACACCATCCTCAGATTATTCATCCAAGACGTTTTAGAATTTCAATTCAATAAAACCTCTGAATTTGTCGGAGATTTTTTACCTGCGAATCAATTTATGCCTTTGACGCTTCTTTGGCAGCATACATAATTTCGATAGTGATTTCCGCAATACCGTTTTGTCGTGCGAATTTTTCAGTATTTCTTTTTACCCTACCCCTGACAAATCCTGGAATTTTACTCAATTCCGATTGACTCTCAGAATTCCAAGTTAAATCCATATCCGTGGATAAGGATTTGGTAATAACTTCTTTGGTATCATGACCACCAAAGATTTCTAGAAGATGATCTTCCATCCCCAGAGTGAATGAATTATAGACCAAATCTGCGATCTGATTGGTACCTTCATATCCTAGAAAAGGACGATAACCCAAAGTAAAATTTTGAATATGAACTGGTGAAGAAATAACTCCGCAGGGGATATCAAGACGCTTACCAATATGACGTTCCATTTGGGTCCCGAAAATCGCGGAGGGTTCCGCACGGGCAATCATATCTCCCACTTCCGTATGATCGTCAGTTATGAGTATCTCGTCACAAAAATTCTGAACCTGTTCTTTGAACCATTCTTCATCGTGTTTGCAATAGGTACCAGCACAACTTACACGAATTCCCATTTCACAGGCAAGAATTTTAGTTATTGATGCAGCATGAGTTGCATCACCGAAAACAACAGCTTTTTTACCCGTCAAATTTTGACAATCGATAGATCGCGAAAACCAAGCAGCTTGAGAAACAAATCTTGTTTGTTCATCGATGTACGATTCGTAATTGATTTTTTCATTCAACAGAACAGGTGCCCACGCATTAAGTCGTTCCTGTATCTGTCGAATACAATTTGCTGTATCTACAATTCCCATAGGAGTTGTTGATACATAAGACATTCCAAATTCTTTTTCCAAAAATGTCGCTGTCATTAAGCCCGTTTCACGGTAAGGTACTAGATTGAACCAAGCTTTTGGTAATTGATGAAGTTGATCAACAAAACCACCTTCAGGAATTACTTGATTCGTTTCAATACCCAAATCTTGTAATAGACGCTTCAATTCGCGACAATCATGTTGATTGTGAAAACCCAATGTAAAAATACCGATTATATTTACAGATGGTTTATCTGTCAAGGATAAATCCAACTTACCTTGTCTACGAGCTTTTTCTAGATAATATCGCACCACCTGTTCTAACGTCCGATCAGCGGCTTGAAGTTCATTGACTCGATAATGATTAACATCTGCGAGAATTACGTCGGAATCCGAAATGGTAGAAGCTCTATCAACAAAATTTTGTAAATCCTCTTGCAAAATACTAGAAGTACATGTAGGTGTTAATACAATCAAGTCAGGATGTTCCTGTTTATCCTTACGAGCCATATTATCCACTACTTTTTCCTGAGATCCACGAGCTAATACATGACGATCAACGACACTGGCAGTTACGGGTGTGAAGTCTCTCTCTCGTTCTAACATCGAGCGCATGACGTTGAAATAATCATCCCCCAAAGGGGCATGCATGATGGCATGGACGTTTCTGAAGGAACTGGCTACCCGTAAAGTCCCAATATGAGCAGGTCCAGCATACATCCAATAAGCTAATTTCATAGATAAAAAATTCTATTTCTAGTTCACGATATGATGGAGACGCTTACTATGTCGGTACCATCATAGTGGTACAATATCATACCTTAATCGATGGTACAACTGTTGCTTATTCCGTCACGAATTCATCAAAATTTAATTCCTGGGACGGAAGGATTCGAACCTACGGATGACGGGATCAAAACCCGCTGCCTTACCGCTTGGCTACGCCCCATATCCATTTCATTTTCCACTAATTGAATCTATTTCTATCATCTACGTCAAGCAGATGCGAAGAAAGGATCAGAACCTCTTTGAAGCTGGAAAAACATGTAGTAAGATATATTGAGTGATTTTTTTCTCCCTCCTATATAGTTTTTTCCATTCCATCCCTCCCACAACAATATCTATCATAGAATTCAACTCCCAGTTATGTTTAATACTTATTTCGAGTATGGATTCCATTAAGATGGTTTCGTTTTTAGCAAATTACCTGAAGCCTATGCCATCTTCGATCCGATTGTGAATGTCATGCCAATTATACCTTCATCTTCTCCTCCATTAGCCCTTGTTTGGCAAGCTTCTGTAAGTTTTCGATAATGATTTTTTCTTCTGACGTATTCTGCACTAATCTCTGGAGATTGATTCCTCTTTGCACATAAGAGTTTAGATTGGGGGCTCAATATCAAATTCTCCGAGGATTTGGGTATATCCCAACACCAATTTCTCGAGATACAGACGATGGTATATCGGTCACGACAGTTTCATTAAGTTCCAAAATCATTGGCTCAATTTGCAACTGGAATAGGTGTAAGAAGGTTTTTCATTCTCATATTGGTGAGATTACATATTCATAGAATCCGTGATTTATTCTATATTCTATTCTACTTCCAGTAACGATCCCGGAGAATATGTCATGCCTACTCTTAAGTTATTCGTTTATGCAATAGTTATATTTTTCGTTTCTCCCTTCGTCTTCGGATTCCTATCTAATGATCCAGGACGTAATCCTGGACGTAAGGATTGAAAAGTATGCTAACCCTGGAGAGAGAGGGATTTGAACCCTCGGTATGAAAATATCATACAACGGATTAGCAATCTGCCGCCTTCGCCCACTCGGCCATCTCTCCAAATTGGTCAACTTTTTTCGCTCCAGGGATACTTGAATGCAGGATGATGAGAGATACAAGGCGTAGGCGGCGGTAGTATATCCGATACACACGATATATCCATGCATAGACTTACTATCTATTATATATGTGTATTGCCATTCGTATTCGTGTATGTGACATACTACATCTCTATACTACAATCCCCCCAGCAGTAATGGTTTTCTACACATGGGAATGAATAATTGATTCCCCCTCACTAATTTCAATATATAAATGAACCAATTTGGTTTCCTTGGTCTCATCGAACGAACAAACCATTCCTTCTTCTATATACAACCATGAATTTCATTGATACAATTTTTTACCCGACCTCAGAGCCAAAATACCCGTTACAAAAACGCTTGATAGAATTACAATGATTTGATTGTCCGAAATTGCAAGCATAGTTTCTCTTTCATCATCTGGATCTAGAACTGAGGAAGAAAAGGAAGAAAGAATATATATATATATATGTATGATACGATTATAACTCAAATGATTGGTTACAATTCTCGCTTTGTCTAATCAATATCTGTATAAAGAAGTAGTTCTGCAAAAGGGTTCGTTGTTATTGTAACGATTTCGGTCCGTTACCGCCACTTCTTTTTTCTCGATGAGATAGAATAATAGGAGGAGGGGGTTAATTTATAATGAATTTAGAAGTCATCGCACAACCAATTGTTCTGGGGTTGATTGTTGCGTCAGGTCCATTGGTTATTGTTTCATTAGCAGCTCGTAGGGGTAATTTGTAGTTACCATAATTTATAATTATGATTTCCCATCCCCGGAATCGAAGTGATTGAAAATCATATACTATTCCGGATAATGGGATCTGGAAGCGGTGAAAAAATAATACATCCCCGTGTTATTATTACTTCACAGCGGATATAGTTTAGTGGTAAAAGTGCGATTCGTTAATTCCGATTGAAGAAGAAGTCAGGGGATCGTAAGATTTTTTCTGATACTTCTCTCGAGTCTCATTCCTGAAAGAGTCAAAATCTCTCCCATTCATGCGACGATGGAAAAGGTACTATTTCTTCAATCACCAATATTTTCACCACCATCCAGAGAGCAGAATAGTCTAGAGAAGAGAGTATTTCTCGATTCACTTAGAATCCATGGAAGAGAATGAGAAGGGAGGGGGGGGGGGGAAGAAAAAAAATAATCCGTCGTAACTAAATCACTAATTACGGAAGAAGGAGGAAATAGTAATAGCGAATCGGTGCTATAGCAGTTACGAATCAAATAACTTCAGTTCACTGGGGATATAGGCATTTTCATGCAATGACTCGGCGGAAGAAAAATTTTCCTAAAGATGAAAAAAAATGGATGGGAATGAGGAACGAAGTAATCGGAAAGTTTTTTTCTATTTCCATATATATATATCTTTCCGAAGGGATCATCTAATAAAGTGTGTTTTTTTCTCTTCCCAATCAGTTGGGGGGAAGAAACTTACGTAGATGTCACGGATATGTCTTCAGGATCTTATAACATTTTGGTTCCATAGTTTCCCCCACGTATTCACGAAGGAGCCGAATGGGGATAAATTCGCATGTTCGGTTCTGAAATAGAGACGTTTCTAACGGATGAGGCGTCGACTAGAACCCCTAGCCTTCCAAGCTAATGATGCGGGTTCGATTCCCGCTATCCGCTTTTTTTTCGGTAGTTCGGAGTTGGAGAAGGAGATAGATACTGTGATTTCGGTCTCTTCTCCCTCTCCCCAGCCAAGCCCCACTTCAAATGGATTTTTTCATTACAATCGCGTTCATTATCTAAGGGATAGGATAGAGGTCTTCTAAACCTCGAGTATAGGTTCGAATCCTATTGAACGTAGCTTTCAATTCTCTTTCCCCGTAATTACTTATTATCGTCCCCTAATTCCGATTGATGAAATGGATAGCGATTTATGATCCGATTTCATTTGCTTTCCCGGGACGAAAAAAGTTCACTATGTTCCCTAATAGCTTCTTTCAAAATATTTTCTGCCTCTTCCGTAAAGATTTTGGTAGAACGAATAATTTCTGCAAACTGTGGTTTATTAGTTGGTAAATATTCACGTAATTGGACGAGAAATTTTTTAACTTGTCCCGTCTCCAATATATCCGAATAACCATTAACTCCCGTATGAATAGTAGCTACTTGTTCCTCCACACCAAGTGGTGCTGATTGAGATTGCTTCAACAATTCGCGCAATCTCTGACCTCTCGCCAACTGATTTTGAGTAGCTTTATCAAGATCAGAAGCGAATTGTGCAAAAGCCTCTAACTCAGCAAATTGTGCAAGTTCCAATTTTAATTTACCAGCTACTTGTTTCATAGCTCTAATCTGTGCAGCAGAACCAACTCTCGAAACAGAAATACCTACATTAATCGCTGGACGGATTCCGGCATTGAATAAATCGGCGGATAAAAAAATTTGTCCATCTGTGATGGAAATGACATTGGTAGGAATATAAGCTGAAACATCACCTGCTTGAGTTTCAATGATGGGTGGGGCAGTCATACTTCCTTCCCCCAATTGGGAATTCGATTTAGCCGCTCTTTCCAAAAGACGCGAATGTAGATAAAAAACATCCCCCGGATAAGCTTCTCGACCAGGCGGTCTTCGTAGTAAGAGAGACATTTGTCGATAAGCCTGTGCCTGTTTGGAAAGATCATCATAAACGATAAGAGTATGTTGTTTACGATACATGAAATATTCTGCCAGCGCTGCTCCTGTATAAGGAGCAAGATATTGTAACGTAGCTGGTGAATTTGCATTTTCGGTAACAACTATCGTGTATTTAAGAGCACCACGTTCTTCGAAGGTATTTACTACCTGAGCCACAGAAGAGGCTTTTTGACCAATGGCTACATATATACATATTACATCCTGGCCCTTTTGATTCAAAATAGTATCAGTAGCTACTGCTGTTTTGCCTGTTTGTCTGTCACCGATAATTAGTTCCCTCTGACCACGTCCGATAGGAATCATCGAGTCAATAGCAATAAGGCCTGTTTGCATGGGTTCGTAGACAGAACGTCTCGAAATAATACCAGGAGCTGGGGATTCTATTAGTCTCGATTCAGAAGCCGGAATTTTGCCTTTTCCGTCAATGGGTTGGGCCAACGCATTTACGACACGGCCCAAATACGCCTCACTAACAGGTATTTGAGCGATTTGACCGGTTGCTTTAACAGAACTTCCTTCCTGTATCGTTAGTCCGTCACCCATTAAGACTACTCCCACATTATCTGATTCTGAATTCGGAGCAATCCCTACTGTACCATCTTCAAATTTCACCAATTCACCAGCCATTACTTTATCGAGTCCATAAATCCGAGCAATACCATCTCCAACTTGAGGTACAGTCCCAGTATTAACAACTTTGACTTCTTGATTGTACTGTTCAATCCGTGTACGAATAACATTGCTAATTTCGTCGGGTCGAATATTTACCATTAGCTTCTATTAATTGATTTTTCGAGAGATAGAATCGGGGAAGGTTAATCAGTCACACTTTCCATGGCCCTGAGTAGGCCAATATTATGATCAATCATACGTAAATGCAATTCATTGTCCAAACAATTTTTTAACGTTTCCAGAGTCCGTTCCAATGCCGAGCGAGAAACTTGTTGTTGGACTTGTTCGATAGCTCTCTGTTTTTCGGAACGAATCGTAGCATTTTTTGAATCCTCCAATCTCCTCAAATCTCCATTAGTACCATCGATTAAATCCTTTTTTTCCTTCTCCATCTGGGATAATCCACTCGTTCGAATATTTCTTGCCTTCATCTCTGCTTGTTCCAAACGAATTTTTGCCTGCTCGAGTTTCTGGGTAGCTTCCTTATAGCGCTCTTCGGCATCACGAATGGTATTTGAAATAGCGAGTTTACGATTTCTTAATAAATTACTCAATGGAGTGGATTATTACTACGTATAAATCTCTTCGATAATCCCTCCCCAAACCGAACATGAATTTTTCAATTCATCCGGCTTTATCGTTCAGCTTATTTATCCCTTCGTCAATTTGACTGAACCTATTATCCTCCTCGTTCGTTTCTGCCTACCTCGGATGCAAAGATACAAAACAATTGTTGATAACTCTTTCGACAAGTATACCTGAAACTGTCGATAAAATTGTTTCTTTCACGAATAATTACAAATCATAGGTTAGGTCGACGATTCAGCACTTATACAAAATTCTATTTCGAGGATCATATAATTATATCGATACGAGTGTCATGTATCGAATTAGTCCCTAACCAAGTTTTGCGTGGTGGGACGAAGAAAATCCCAATAGATAGTGCTCCGACTTCAAGCGATGAGGCTTTGACCATTTCGATTTTTTCCCTCTCATCAAAACATCCATGATTTTACGAAATGCTATAGTTCTTTCAGATCATATCTTTGCGAAGTAATTCGTTGAGATTTTCTACTTGGTTATTCAAGTACTATTGGACGATTCCAATTGTTTTATTCGAATATACAATTCGCACACACTCCCTTCCCAAAATAAATCAATAAACTTATTACTATACCTAAATTGATCAAATTCGTTTCTAAAAGATCCGTATTCAGTCCAAAATCATTAGATATAGTCCAACATTTTTGGAAAACATTGAACTCGATATCATTTCCCATAATATCTCGCCTCCCTTTTTTCTTTCTCTATCGTTAGATCATCAGTTTCTTCGTGGAGTTTTTTGTCTACTCGACACCTCTTATATTTCCTCAAATAAAAACTGATTGAATAAATAAATTCTGAAAAGTTTTGTGTACAAGGAATTAGGATGGATTTTCTAGTATCTGTAGAGATAATGACGACTGAACCCCCCCCCCAGGGAAAGAATTTATCCTTTTTTCTTTCTTTCAAGGGAGGAAGGTTCCTTTCTTCAGATATTGATGATATGCTACTAAATGAAAGGATTTGCGAACGAAAGTGCCAGAGCTACTACTAATCCATAGATAGTTAAAGCTTCCATGGAAGCTGGACTTGATAATAAAGTACCCCGAATTTTACCTTCCGCTTCAGGTTGTCTCGCAATACCTTCTACAGCTTGACCCGCTGCCGTACCTTGGCCAATGCCAGGTCCTATAGAAGCTAAACCTACGGCTAATCCAGCAGCGATGACGGAAGCAGCAGGAATCAAGGGGTTCATGATAATTTCCTCTAACTAAAATAATTTTTGTCTCCTGGAAGGGAAAGTGTTTCCAATAGAAATTCATTTCCTGTTCTTTTCGGAATTTATTCGAAATCGTTAATAATTTAAAATGTCTCTTTCTGCAAGTGGTAGTATCACTGGAAAATTTTTTTCTACCTATACCCCATCCGAATCTCTAGGCAAGAAATATTTGATGTCGAAACTATACCTTCAGTGATTTACTCTTTCTCCGTCCTCACGTATATATAATTATTATTTCTCCATATTCTCATGTGTAATATCTTTATCTTTTATCTATAGTATCTCTTTTTCTATACGAGATTAGGGGGGGTAGCCGCATTATCACGTGAATTTGAATATATAATTGTTTCATACCAAACACTTATTTAGTGATGACCCTCCATAGATTCGCCTATATAGGCCGCTGCTAGTGTGGCAAAAATCAAAGCCTGGATTGCGCTTGTGAATGATCCAAGAAACGTCATGGGAACGGGAATGATTAAAGGTACCGAAGAAATAAGAACAGCAACAACTAACTCATCGGCCAATATATTTCCAAAAAGTCTAAAACTAAGTGATAAAGGTTTTGTGAAATCTTCCAAAATATTAATTGGTAAAAGGATCGGTGTGGGTTGGATATATTTACTGAAAAGACTCAACCCTTTTTTTCGGAGACCAGCATAGAAATAAGCTATTGATGTAAGTAGAGCTAATGCTACTGTAGTATTAATATCATTTGTAGGTGCGGCAAGTTGACCATTTGGTAATTTCAAAACTCGCCAGGGTAAGATAGCACCGGACCAATTCGATACAAGAATGAATAAAAACATCGTCCCCACGAAAGGAACCCAGGGTCGATACCCCTCCTCCCCAATCTGGGTTCTAGTTAAATCTCGAATAAATTCTAGGATGTATTCGACAAAATTCTGACCACCAGTAGGAATTACTTGTAAATCCCGAGTGGCTGAAATAGCCAAACCCAAAAGTATGATAGCTACGATCCAGGAGGTTATAAGTACCTGAGCATGAACCTGAAAATTGCCCAATTGCCAATAAAAATGTTGACCTACCTCGACATCGGATACTTCGCAGAAGTGGTTGGAAATATCAGAAATTCCTACGGTATCGAGCATATTACTCCCTCTAGAAACAAATTGATGGGGAAAAATAGGGAGAAGAAAAGAAGTTTCTGCGAACTCGTACCTCCTAGAAGTTTTCATTTTTCCTGGGGGGGGGAAGATATGTAAAAGTACCTGATACCTGCGGGGGATTTTTGAGACGTATTCATATACTGACTCCGCTTCTTCCTCCCGGAAGGGAGAGGGGGAGTGACAAATCCGATGTCACCATCTCTGACGTTACTGCATCTATCACGAATTCATACAATTCGCATTCGAATTGAGACGACCCTCGCAAATAGCTAGTGTTAGCTTATTTGAAATCCATTTGATAGAGGCTCGGGCATCATCATTAGCTGGGATTGGAATATCTGTCACATTCGGATCGCAATCGGTATCGACTAAACAAATTGTTGGAATGCCCAAAGTTATACATTCTCGAATGGCGGTAAATTCTTTTCGTTGATCGATAATTATAACAATATCAGGTAGGGCAGTCATATACTTGATTCCACCAAAATATTTTCGTAACCGACTTAATCTTCTCTCCGAATCAGCTACTTCTTTTTTGGGAAGTCGTTCAAAAATCCCAGCCAATTTTTCCTTCTCCAAATTCCGAAATTTCTGAAGACGCGTTTCTATAGTCGACCAATTTGTCAGCATACCCCCCAACCATTTTTGGTTTATATAGTGACATCTTGCTCCTGAAGCGGCTGATACTACCAAATCAGCAGCCTGATATTTAGTCCCTACAATCAGGAACTGTTTCCCCCTACTTGCGGCATTTGCAGCTAAATCACAAGCTTCTGATAAAAATCGAGCAGTTTGGGTAAGATTTATGATATGAACACTTTTTCGTTCCGTAAAAATAAAAGGTGCCATTTTTGGATTCCATTTGCGTACCTGGTGACCGAAATGAATACCCGCTTCCATCATTTCTTCCAAGTGAATATCCCAAGATTTTTGTTTCATTCTTTCATAGATCCACATGTATATTCTATAATTTGTATGTAGAAAGTATTCCATATCTATATCTATGACATATCCATAAATCATCGACTTCGTCAGTAACGATAATGAGTCCATCGGGAATGAGTAAGAATATCTAATCACACCCTGGATAGGTTAAATATTTCTACCGTTTGCGGATGCTGATTCTCTCAATATATTGCGAACAGTTTCCATAGTTGGAAAAACGAAAAAAGTATCTGAATGCCAAAAAGGATTTTCAATATTTTCTCCGAAACAAAATTCTCTATTACTGAGGAAAATATCTTCCTCCCTTTCAAGGGTTCTTTGCCAGATTACTTCTTCGGACCCAGTACCAGCAGGAATTATTTCACCAACAATTACGTTTTCTTTCAAACCCCTCAACCAGTCGATTCGACCCTTTAAAGCAGCTCTAGCCAAAACTCGAGTAGTTTCTTGAAAACTGGCTTCCGAGATAAAACTCCGAGTGCTCAAAGATGCTTCGGTTATCCCCAACAATATCGGTTCGTAAGAAATTACTTCTTCCAAAACACGATTCATTCTTCGTGCCTGTGAAAATTCAATAAGTTCCCCGGGTGAGGAAATATCTATTATCCCATCCTCCGAAGTTAAAAATCTAGAAGTCATTTGACGAACAATAATTTCGATATGTTTATTCGAGATTTGTACCCCTTGAGATTTATAAACCTTCTGAATCTGATCCACCAGAATCATTTGTCCTTGCTCCATACTTATTCTCGCACTTAGGAAAAATCCCCAGAGATTTCCAATAAATCTTTTCATGTCATTACTCCAATCTCTGAAACTACTTCCTAAATCAATAGATACTGAATTCGTTGAACGTGCTTCTAGTAATTGTTCCACCTTTGGCAACCCTTGAATAATATCTCCTGATTTCAATCTCTCATAAATCAGTGTTATTAGAGTATCTCCCTCTTCGACAGATCCACCACAGTTATTGTGAATAATAGCACCCTCATTAGCTAAATGAGGTTTACCCAATCTAATAATAAGATAATCCATATGAATACCAATTACTTGACCGGGTGGTAAAAATTGTTTCGTCTCCACCATCCGAAAATCTTTGAAAAGAAAATGCCCCAGACTCGGGATTTTGGTTCCTTCCCTCGACGGGGATGGTAAATAATAGTCAAATAAATTATGATTAATATTTTTTTCGCAACGGCATCGATAGATTCCGATGTATTCATCGATGAGAAACCATTTCGGATTCTGAAAAGTTTGTCGAGACTGATCAATTCTTAAACATGTTTTTGCTCCTGTATAAATGATCCAATAGAAACATTCATCTAATTTTGTGCTAGTCCGTAAATTACCTAAAAAACATATTTCATCAAATGAGACTATTCTGAGAAAGTGTTTTGCCCTCGAGCGAATTCTATTACGTATTGAACCTATTTTTTCTAGTTGATTTTGAAAATTAAAAAATTCCGTTGAGGAAAAATTATCGGTATCTTTTCCGATAGGATTCTTCGATCCAATCATTTTTGAAACCTCAATCAAATCGGGGGGAGATAAAATAATCGAGGATCGATATTCATCTTTTCTATCAGACGAGATACGAATAATACCCTTATGTTTACTTTTTAGTCGGTTTCGACAGATTGAGAAAAAATCGTCGTAGTAGTTTCTCCTCAAAATGTATTGGGAGTACACCATATCTCCTTGTCTTTTTTCATCCAGGGAATCAAAATAAATCAAACTGATTTGAAGATAATTCCTAGAATTATTTGTTGTTTTGATCTTTAACAACGAAACATGAGCTTTTTCTGTGAAGTATTTTTTTCCCCAACATATAATTAAACAAGTTCGGATCAATGGGGTACATCGTCCACTAATTACTCGTATTTGCTCACCATCTGCATGGAGAAGATAATTTGCAGTATTAATTCCTAGATCTATATTCCTTAATAGGTTTAAAAATTTTTTTTGAGTTGATCGATTGGATATAACATACTCAGTCGCAGGTCTTGGCAAAGCAAAAGGTTTTTCTTCGAGAGGTATAATCCATTGAAAATATATCCAGTGATCACATCGGAATTTGTTAAAAAGCTGTTTTCCAGGCGGAATTAAAACACTTACCCGTTCCGAAAGTTTATTTGGTTCATCTGGATAATAGATAATTCCTGGCAAAATTTTCACTTCGTAAGTATTGTTTATTCTTCTCCCAATCCTCACCAATCCGCTTGTATCACTTTGAACAATCGACGTTATCGATGTACCTACTCGAACAGATTTATTATTTCTTTCCAGAATCGATGATAAAACTTGTGCTGAAATATATCTCCTTTCGGGAATGAGAAAGAAGTTGCCTCCCTTGACAATTCTAAATGTTGACCGAAATTTTTTCATTCTCTCATCCCGGGATTCATTATTTCGGTCGGCGGAACCAATTTTGATGGTACCATATTTGAGAACTCCCGATTCTTTCAATTCGTATTTGGGATGATCCGTAATGGCGAAAAAATCGTTATTTCGTAAAACACCATTATTTTTTACCTCTAGGAGGAAGTAGAGATTCGTATACATTTCTCTCAAAAAAAAAGTTCTGTGTTTTCTTACGACATCGTAATCATACAGAATAATATTCGAATTAACTGACTGATTTGAACTATTGAAAGCAATGTGAGTTAATTCCCATCTCGTAAAAACTCTATTCTTTTTAGATACATACGGATTGAAAATACAAATATTTGATCGATTTTTATTCCTTGGAGTAGACGGAAATGATTGATCTTCCGCGAGAAAGGTATTAGAATTGATTCTATCTTGATTATCATAAAACGAGACAGGCAACTTATCCTTCTTGTTATCAGATTTTCCAGACAATATCCATACATGGCACGTTCTGAGCGTGGGGTGAATACAACTATGCATATATTCGGATGTATGGCAAACCCCTGTAATCCAAGACATTTCTCCGTCCAAATCTGAATAAATATATTTATGAATTCGTTCTTTGGGTGGTGATGCTTTGGTACGGATTTCAGCAATAACCTGTTCGGATTCCACATACTGATTATTCCGAATTAGTAATAAACTTTTTGCTGGAATTAGTAGATTGTGTCTTTTATTTCTCCCCCGAATACTTAGAAATAGACTAGTGTGACATATCCAGGCGGGATGTCCATGACGTGTGCGTGTAGGATAAACAAACCTTCCATCAAATTCGATGACCCCGTCAGAAGGAGTTCGTACATGTTCAGCAATATCACCGGTGAACACACCACCGGTATGAAAAGTTCTTAGAGTCAGTTGAGTCCCTGGTTCACCGATCGATTGACCCGCAATAATACCTACAGCCTCTCCTACTTCTACCAAATCACCATTCGTGAGACTCCAACCATAGCATAATTGACAAATCCAGAGCATACTCTTACATGTTGAAGGAGATCTTACACGAATTGGTTCTGCCGTTAATCCGATGAATTTATCTACCGTGAGATTTCCAATATCTTGATTTCGCATAGCAAGACATCGATTGTTTATATATACATTTTCTGCCAGTACACGACCAATTAGTCTTTGATAAATAATCCTTTTCTTTTTCCAACTATGATTCATAGAAATACCGGATGTGGTACCACAATCTGATTTACGTACAACAATTCGTTGAACTACTTCGACGAGTCTACGCGTAAGATATCCAGCATCTGATGTTCGTACGGCGGTATCAACGACTCCTTTACGAGCTCCATAGCAGGAAATTATATATTCTGTCAGGGATAAACCCTCTCGAAAATTACTTTGGATGGGCAAATCAATAATTTGTCCTTGGGGATCTGACATTAATCCCCTCATACCGACCAATTGGTGAATTTGTGATGTACTTCCACGAGCACCTGAAAAGGACATCATATGAACTGGATTTGAAGGATCCGTTATTCCGAAGTTAAGATTCATTCCTCGTTTCAAGTATTCACTCGTAGTGTACCAAGTTTCAATTAGTTGGCGTAGTTTCTCTACGGCGTATAAATTTCCATAGTTATAATGCTTTCCCGAAAGATTACCGTGGTGTTCAGCATCTTTAATTAGCCAACCCTTTGATGGTGTTGTTAGTAGGTCATCAATACCCAAAGAAGTGGCGCCACGAGTGGCTTGTTGAAACCCCAATGTTTTCGGTTGATCTAAAACATGTGTTGCATAAGTAATTCCAAAATGAGTCATCAATCCATTCATTATTTGTTTTATGGTGATCCGATCCATAACTCGATTATAAAAGATTAAATCAACTGGTTCTGCCATGAAAAAAGCCTCTTTTTTTTTTTCCCCTCACAAGCAAAATAAGAAACGAATTCGATTTATTTATATCTCCGATTCAATTTTTCGGATGAGAGAAATCTATCTTCCTTATTCCCGATATACAACATGGTTTGTCTTGAAGATGCTTGACAAGTACCTTGTATTGCTTCATCAATCCGTTGATTGAATAAAACACGTCCCACAGTTGTACAGATGTAGATGCTGATGATTTCTCGTTGTGCGTTTATTTCGAGTTGATAATGGTTATAAATTCTGTAAGAAATTCCTGAAGTTTCGTACTGAATCTCAATAGGTTCTTCTCGAGGTGTTGAAGTAATCATTCGGAAATTCGTTTGCCATCGGAGCCATAAAACACTATGTGAATGAATTTCTCTTTGTTGATGCGCTTTATATACATCTTCGTAACCATGAAAATATGGTATTTTCGGAAACGAAAAGTTCTTTAAGTAAGTCTCTTTGTTACTATCTAATGAGTATTTATTTCCATAAATACCTCGTCTATTTTCCATTGTCAAAGCATAAAGTCCGAGAAGCATATCTTGGCTCGGTATGCAAAGGGGTTCCCCCGTCGCCGGTGATAATACATTTCGTCGGGAAAGCATTAGCAAACGAGCTTCCACCTGAGCTTCCAGAGATAGAGGTACATGAACTGCCATCTGATCCCCATCGAAATCTGCATTGAAGCCACTACAGACTAGAGGGTGCAAATGAATAGCACGTCCATGCACCAGAACGGGTTGAAACGCTTGAATACCCAATCGATGCAGTGTAGGGGCTCGATTTAATAATATTGGGTGTTCTTCGATCACCTCTTGAAGTATCTTCCAAATCATGGGTTTATTGCCCCGGATCATAGTTTTAGCTGCCCTGAGATTTGGAGCTAAGTTTCGGCCGATGAGACCACGAATAACGAAAGCTTGAAAAAGTTCTATCGCCATTTCCCGAGGTAATCCACATCGATGCAATGGAAGGGAGGGGCCTACGACGATAACGGAGCGTCCCGAATAATCAACCCTTTTTCCAAGTAAGTTTTCGCGAAATCGACCCTCTTTACCCCCGAGCAAATCTGAAAAAGATTTGTAGGGTCTATTATGATTATCTCTCATGGGTTGGCCCCTGATTCCATTATCGATAAGTGCATCCACAGCTTCTTGAACCAGCCTCTTTTGGCAAATGATTAGACCTCTCGGTGTGGAATCACTACGTGCTAGAAAATCGAGTAAAGTATTATTTCTATAAATAACTCGTCTATAGAGTTCATTCAAATCGGAGGTAATCAATTCACCTTCACCCAATTCAATCATGGGTCTCAATTCTGGAGGAAGAACTGGTAATAGGGATAATACCATCCATTCCGGTTCTATATTCGTTTGAACAAAATATTTGGACAGTTTCATACGTCTAACTAAGAGATCCTTATTCCTTTGGATTTTTCTATCCCCCCAATCCGTTCCCGTAGATTCTTGTTTCGTTAATTCCTCCCATTCTGAATGTGCATGACTCATAACACTCTGTAGATCGAGATCGATCAATTGTTTCTTAATAGCGTCACCTCCTGTGGCGATTTCTCTGTCACGGAAAATTTCGAATCCTCCACAGGAGAAAAAGCGAGGAAATACATCTCTCCACGATTGATCCTCATACTTAAATAAACCGTGCAATTTCAACAAAGTAGGTTTCTCATTTATAGGTCTGGCGGTAAAAAGATTGGGATAGGTTATTCCTGTAAGTTCGTCCCCCCCGAAGAATCGGACGTGAAAGTTTCCCGTCATCCGGCTCAAATAACCTTTGTTTCATGTCAACAGGTGTTGTTTGAATAAATTAGACCTTACTTACCGAATAGGTAATGAAATGATTATTTATTACTCAAGTTATAATTCTCCAAATTCGACTTCAGGAATTTATTGAGTTATCTGGATCCTCTGTAAATTTAATGAATTCCTAGAGGTTTTTTTCGTCCCTGAGTTGATTCCTGCATCCTTTAGGTCGTTGTACCACTCCGGTGACTTACCTCCCCCTCTCGTAGCCGATTTGCGATGAATTGACTCCGATATATCACATCGAGAATTCGAGATGCAATTCTGGGTTTTTTTCTCATTGCGGAATCTGAAAGAATTGTTTTTCCCCAACCCTAGATTGAAAATCTCTAAACAAATGGGGATGAAATTGTATGTTTTGAGCTTCATTTCATTACTTCCATAAAGGTATGTCGAAACATAGAGTATTTTGGTAGTAGGAGATCAAAATAACAGTTCGGTAAAAATCTGTAAAATTGGAACTCGGAATCGAGTCACACATCGCAATGAACCAAACTTTCCAATTCCTTGAGCGGTTTGTCTAAGAGATTGGCAATACAACTAGGTAGGCGTTTTAGATACCACACATGCGTCACGGGACACGCCAACTCGATATATCCCATCCGATATCTTCGAATTCTCGATCTTGTCAAATCGACTCCACAATGCTCACAAAATTTTGTAGTTTCTTTTCCACTCGCAATTCCTTTGTATCTTCCGCAGATGCAAACCCCACTTCTGACGGGGCCAAAAATTCTTTCACGAAATAACCCATCTTTCTCTGGTTTATGTGTCTTATAATGTAACGTATAAGGTTTGGTTACTCGACCTACTATTTCTCCATCAGGTAATTTTCTCTCAGCCCAATTACGAATTTGTTCTGGGGAAGCCAATTCAATTCGGAGACGTTGATATTTAATTCGATGGATCATAACGTGAAGGTTCTTGATTCTCCTTAAATTTCTTTCACTCGTAATTCCAAATTTTTTTCGGATGTAGTGTTATGACCAATTCCTAAAGCCAAGGATCGTAATTCCCTCACAAGTAATTTGAAAGATTCCGGAACTGTATCAGGTTTATGTACCGGTTCCCCAGTAACAATAGCGCCAAGAACTTCATAACGGGCACGAATATGGTCAGATTTAGTAGTCAACATTTCTTGTAATATGTAGGAAACACCGAAGCCTTCCAAAGCCCAAACTTCCATTTCCCCCACCCGCTGCCCCCCTCGTCTCGATCTGCCACGTAGAGGTTGCTGCGTAACCAATGCATAAGGGCCACTCGAACGCGCATGAATCTTATCATCTACTTGATGAATCAGTTTCAACATATAAGCTATTCCCGTAGTAACAGGTTGTTCGAAAGCTTCTCCGGTTCTTCCATCGAGTAATCGATTTTTACCAGGATTATTTGGTTCAAACAACCATGGGTTTGATGTTATTTCACTCGCTCGGTAGAGTTCAGAAAATACTAACTTTCTCGAAGATTCTTGTTCATACCTCTCGTCAGAAGGAGTTATTCTATAATTTTTATTGAGGAAGTATCCCGCCAATCCTAGTAAACATTCAAGAATTTGTCCTACATTCATCCGTGAAGGTACACCTAAAGGACTTAGTATCATATCCATTGGCACACCATTTTGTAAAAAAGGCATATCCTGCCTTGGTAGTATTTCCGAAACGATACCTTTATTACCGTGTCTACCAGCAATTTTATCACCTATTTGTATCTTACGCTGCTGCGGAACATATACATGAATGATTTCTGCATCATCGGAAGTGATATCCTCTCGAGAGATTGATCGAATATCTATAACCCTTCCTCTCCCGCCAATAGGAACTCTTAGACAAGTTTCTTCTGACGTCGTTATCTGAATACCGAAAATAGCTTGTAATAATTTTCCTTCTGGCGCGCGTGAAGTTTCTTTTATTTCTTGGGGCGTCAATTTACCCACCAAAATATCCCCCGTCTCCACCCACGATCCTATGGTCGCAAAACCATTCCGATCCAAATGTCGTAGTAAATAATTATCTAGATGAGGTATTTCTCTAGTGAATTTTTCAACCCCCTGACTCGTCACCCGAGCCTCGATCACATATTTTTCAATATGAATTGAAGTATAAGTATCTTCATATACTGAACGATCACTAATTAAAATAGCATCTTCAAAATTGTAACCTTCCCAAGGCATATAAGCTACTGAAACATTCTTTCCCAGGGCTAGTTCTCCTTTTGCAGTAGCAGCACCATCAGCTAAAATTTGTCCTCTCTTTACATAAACCTCTTCATCATCTCGGGGTTTTTGATGCATACAAGTACCATTATTGGTACTTTGATAACTAATCGGCTTTGTATTCATTTCCTTTCCGTTCATTGATAGGGTGATTTGGTTACTACTGACGAAACTGATTCTTCCCCCCCATATCGAGGCGATTGTACCACCTGAATCTGAAGCTGTTTGACTTTCTACACCTGTCCCTACGATACATTTCTCCGATCTCAGAAGTGGAACTGCTTGGCGCTGCATATTCGAACCCATCAAGGCCCGATTCGCATCATTATGTTCTAGAAAGGGGATAAGAGAGGCACCAATAGAAAAGTATTGTGAGGGAAAAATACTTCTGAAATGTACTTGCTCCCAAGCAATGGCAACGAAGTCTTGACGGTAACGAGCCGGTGTTATTTGTTCTTCCCGACCCCTCCGATCCAAAGCTAAAAAATTTCCGGTGGCTATGCGATAACATTCGTCTCTCCCTGCCGATGGATTATAAATTCGATCTTCCTTATATGATTCGGAGATTTTATAAAATGGACTTTCTAAACGACCCGAAGAATTGATTCCAGCATGAATAGCTAATGAACCTATGAGTCCAGCATTCATTCCTTCGGATGTTTCAATGGGACATATACGTCCGTAATGACTTGGATGAATATCACGTACCTGAAAGCTAGCGGTTCTTCTTGTTAATCCTCCGGGGCCTAAAGAGCTTAATCTCCGTTTATGAACTATTTCTGTTAATGGGTTTGTTTGGTCCAGAAATTGGGATAATGGATGGGATCCGAAGAATTCCTTGAAAGTTATCATCAAGGGTGTCGAGCTTACTAAAGCTCTGGGGGTTGGTAACCGTTTCCGTTTGGTTGTTCCTTGGAAGATTTGTCGGATCGAATGCTCTAAGCGATTCAGTGCCAATTTCAATTGATTTTGTAATAAATTCGCTACGGAACAGATACGACGATTTTTTAGGTGATCTATATTATCAATTGTTCCTATTCCGAGTTTTGGTTTTATTGGGTAATCGACAGCTGCTAGAACATCTTGAGGTAACAAAGAGGTTTCGTTTTCGGGTATATCGATAGCAAATTTCTCGTTCAGATTTGAACGTCCCGTTTTACCCAACTCACAGCGGTGACGAAAAAATTTTTTCTGTAAATCTCTTCGTAGAGATTCTGAAAACGTAATATCAGTACCCACTCGATATAATTGTCTGTAGGGCTCGACGGTAGCTTCTTCGGTTGAACGAGCTTTTTCTCCCCCTGTCCCTTCCCCAACAGATTCTAGTAAAATTTTGGGGTAGCAAATACTTGCTACTATTTTTTCGAAGTCCAAACCCATAGCTGATAATAGAACCAGAACGGAAACCTTTCGTTTTTTACTTATTCGTGCCCATACTCTGGCCTTACCATCAATTTCCAGTTTTAGTCTTCCTCCCCAGTTGGAAATAAAAGTTCCTGTATATACAGAAACTCCATTCCGATCTGATTCTGAATTATAATAAATTCCGGGACTCCGCAGGATTTGATTCACTATTACTCTTGCTATCCCATTAACAATAAAAGTACCTTGAGAATTCATTAAAGGAATACTTCCGAGAAAAACAGTTTGTCTCCGGACCTCCCCTCCCCTCCTGTACAACAATCTAGCGGGTACATATAGATCTGATGAATACGTAACAGATTGATATACAGCATTTTTTTCTTCAAAAAGAGGTTCTGTCAATATGTACTCATCACCAAATATTCGGAATTGAAGTTCTCGCTCTGTATCCTCAATCTTTGGAAAATTTGTAAGTTCTTCGCTCAACCCTTGGGTGATGAAACGATTGAATCCTTCGAATTGTATCCTTCCAAATTCGGGGAGTACAAGAGTTTGCATATTTTTCAAGATGTTGAAGGAGTTTTTTTCCGTAGTACTTCTGAGAAGGTAAAATTCAAGCTTGAGTCGGTTCCTCTCTCATCATCCCGAACCAACAAGTAATAATTTATCCGTCTAATATTGCTCTTCCACATTTCTTGAATCGTGTAGTATAATTCAAAAAATGATTGACTCAAATATATTTTCTCATAGAAGGTGACATGGCCAAGTGGGAAGGCGGTGGATTGCAAATCCACCATCCCCGGTTCGAATCCGGGTGTCACTTTATGGATGGAATGTATAAATTGCGGGTTGGTCATTTCAATATTTCCAAGAACAAACTGTTATGCCCTATGTAATATAGTCTGTCACGTTTGAAATGTTTCTTCGATCTATTGTATAATAATCAACCCATAAACAGCATAAAATTCTTTTTGGGAAGAAGCAATTCAATTCCCCTGATTCTTCAATTAGCGATTATTTATTAATAAATTGTTTGGGTACGAAATTGGTAGAGATCAAAAAAAACATGGATTTGGAAATATCCGTCACATATACTGTTATATGTATTTGTCATATCTATCGGAACAGAATCGGGAATAATTCATGGATATTACTAGTATAGCTTGGGGTGCATTAATGGTCGTTTTTACCTTCTCCCTATCACTCGTCGTATGGGGGAGAAGTGGCTTATAGATTCATCTGTTTCGGTATCTTCGGGGGTCATTGAATTTTCACGTGGATTCAATGCCCCTATCTAATTCTATATCTATAAGAAATCAGAATCCCCATCAATTTGAAAAATAATTTTTTGGATCGTCTACATCCTTCCCCAATATTTCTACGTCACTTTCATTAACGGGGAAGAATTTTTATTTCCTAGTATATTACCCCCCCCCCCTCCTCAATTCCATATCCTTTTGGGTCCGTATCAGATTCCGTTGCGAATACCATTTCTCCGTCTCCGGAAGGAAAGGAGAAGGGAAGATACATAACGGGAATGTCATCACTAGCAAGAATATCATCATCGATTGGACCTCAATTCCAAGCCCGTTTTCGAAATAACTTAAAAAAGGTTGAAAAGTTTTAACCATAGATTTTTCCCGATGTTGGATTTTTCCAATCCATTGTTCTCAAATTTCATACCAATACCTTGTTATGAATATGTTGAAATTCAGGATTGGGGGGGACACTCAGAAATCACACCTCTCGAAACGTGGGGGGTTCCCTAGTTCTGGGGGCGTATGGGAGTGCACCTGCTATACCGCCAAAGCTACTCTCACCATAGTACCGGGGCCTAACTCCATATGGTTCATTGTATTTTACAATTCAATATTTTGATGGACCGAGTGTTGCAAAGAGAAACATGAATGACATTGAATCATTCATGTTTCTTTTTCCATCACAGAGAAATCTATTTCACTAATAAATTCAATTGCTTTGACCAGCTGTTCGTACGTACGGAATGAGTAAAGAAGCTGTGGGAATTGAAATAGAAAGAGCTGTAGCAACAAATGCTGAGACATTAACTTCCATAATTGCCTCATTTCAATGCTTTTTTTTGTATGAGAGACTGTTCAAAAAAGGAAAAGATATCGATATACTTTGAGAAATTGTAGAAGAAGTTGGTCAAACCTTTTCTCTTCCGAGATGCTCCTTCCTAATCTGATTTTGATCGGATATTTATTACCAACGCAGTATAACATATAAAATATGTATTCAATAGAATCAAATGTATATTGCCTCGAAGAGGATTCGAACCTCCATGCTTGCGGCACAAAATTTTGAATCTCGCGTGTATACCATTTCACCATCAAGGCTCTATGCGACAAATTATATGTCAATTCATCACATAGATTTTTGTCCCTCCGCAGGAGTACTTCTTCCCAAAACCATCATCAATTGTGTCTCATTGATTTAAAGAACGAGTACTTACTTCTATAATCTCTTGAACAGAGTAACGAGAATAACGAAGAGGATTTATTAATAATCCTAAAAATATGGATCCAATAGTGCATAGAGAGATAATGTACCTGATAAAACTTTTTTGCGTGAAGAAGGTTGAAGAAATGATATAGGTTTCTATATAAGGATTGAGTTGCTTCTTTTTAGAATACATTATTGACTCGACGATTTTCAAAAAATAGTATATTGAAATTATACTTGTGGTTAGTGCTATTACAACCAATAGATAAAAACCTGCTTGCCAGCCACACCGGAATAGATAGAATTTCCCGAAGAAACCAATGAGTGATGAAGGAATGTCAGCATCTGACTCCCGGTACTTGCATTCGCTTCGTCGCCGAGTGTAGGGGGTGTAGGGGATGGAGTGCAGTTGGTCCCGGGCTCAGCGATCGAGGGATCTTAAGTCCTGGTCGTTTGAGTTGCCGAGTGTCATGCCTGTTCCCTCCTCTATTTTGGGACCGTTTGTGTCGCTGTCACGCAGATGCGTGACGATGTATGAAATGCCACACATCGAAACGTGCTGCCCAAATCATGATAGAATAGTCGTTACTAGGAAACTTCCCAAAGCAATAGAATACAATGAAGTGATATTTCTCCTATGAGAAAATAATTAATGGACCAAGGAGTGAAATAGTATTTCCGTATGGGAAAAATGAATCAAATTCTAATTTCATAAAAATGTCTACAGGATGAATTATTAATACAATGTCTTAGATCTTGATCCATGAGTCATCGCAAGAAACCAAATCTGGAGTAAATAGTCATTACTAATGTTTCTTGCGGGATCTGTAATTAGTACGACACAGTCATATTAATTACAGATATCGCAAGAAACATTTGATGGATATCTAAATATTTCTAGATAGAGTGATGGTATTACCACATTTTCGTTGATCCAAATATTTGGATCAACGAAAATGTGCAAAAGCTCTATTAGCTTCTGCCATCTTATGAGTTTCTTCCTTCCTACGCACAGCCGTTCCATTATCTTTAGCTGCATCGATTAATTCATAACCTAATTTCGAAGCCATATTTCGACCCGAACGTTTTCGTGATGCTGTCAGTAACCAACGAATCGCTAATGCCTTTCCTTGCATCGAACCAACTTCTAGTGGGACTTGATAGGTCGATCCACCTATACGTTTTGCCTTTACCACCACATCGGGGGTCACTTTAATCATGGCTTGACGTAGTATGAGTAATGGGTTCTTCCCCGTATCACGTCTCGTACTACTCATCGCCCCATAAAGAATTCGATGAGCCAGCGATTTCTTCCCGTTTCTCAAAATACGGTTAACTAACATACTAATCAATCGATTTCGGTATATCGGGTCGGGTTTTGTAGTTTTTTCTTCCGTAGCATTTTCACGTGACATGGTATAAGTGACTGAAGCAATATCTTTTCATCCTGAGATGATTTATTTAATTTATTTTGACCTCTTAACTCCATATTGTGGGATGGATTTAATAATCTTCCCTCAAACTGTACATCCGATTTTCAACGGATACAGCTTTCGACATATCAATCTTTTCATGATGCTTACTCATTTCCAATTGAGTATCCGTTTCCATTACCCTCCCCCCTCCCTTCCTCCCCTTCCCCCTCCCGAAAATCTCGTATTTCAAAATCCCTGAATTTGTTTGAAGTACCCTTAGGTCTTTTTTTTTCGAATCGGTGGTGTTTAAGCTATACTTTCTACCCTATTCCCCGCAGGATTTATTGGTTATTCGCTACTTGTGTTTCTACTTGTCCCAAAAAAGTAGATATCTCATTACACTAATTGGAACGAGAAGGAATTGCAATAACGCGATATGAATAGAACCCTAGGTATTTGTCACACGAGACAGCGGAGACTAATCCGGTTCTCGCAGTAGCCTGCTTAGGTCCCCTTCATGAAGCATGAAAGTTTTTGGGTCAGCTACGAAATTACATGTTTGTAGCAATCAACAAGATATCGTAGAAAATGATACAATTCTTGGGGAGTAATATACGACGCACTAGAACGTCCTTGATGGCGATCTTTTACCCCTACAGCATCCAATGCTCCCCTCACGATATGATATCTCACACCAGGTAAATCCTTAACTCTTCCTCCTCTTGCTAAGACAACGGAATGTTCTTGTAAATTATGTCCCGTACCCGGAATATATGCAGTGATTTCGAAGCCAGATGTTGATCTAACTCGAGCAACTTTTCGTAAGGCGGAATTGGGTTTCTTCGGTGTTGTCGTGTGAAAGTTAACGGGATAAGTTACCTCCCCCGTCACTTTACAAAACCGTACGTGAAATTACAACTTCATACGGCTCCTCGTTCAAATGAATTTTGGATAAAGAATTGTTTCGTAATAGCATTTCGATGCGATTACATAATATTTTTCACCCAGTTACATCTGAATAACCTATGTCTATTATGTTTATCTTCCTAAATATTTGACGAGTTAATATTAGCTTATCGGTGTAGTTACACATTTACTTTAGAATTTTTTTACCCAAACATTTTCCCGTTTCCACACCCCCATACTTCGACAAGCTACTTATACCTATCTATAATTGTCCAATCAATTCGTTTAT